TATTTTTAGTTATTTCGATCTTACTCCATATTTATTTCAAATTATATAAAATATCATGAATTTCATTCGGTAAAATCAGTTTTTTATCAACTAATATCTTTGTTAGTTGAATCAGCAAAGATCTATTCGACAGGAATAGATTTAATAAATATTGATAACTTTCAAACAACATGTTATAAATACTTAAATCATTGAGTAATAAACGATTTGATCTAATCCACCTTTGTCTATGAATCAAAAGATTAAAACGAGCATATTTTTCTTGTAAATTTTCTAATAAACGGTCTTGGTGCAAATAAACAGAAGAAAATAATTGTGGATATTGCAAAAAAGTCATCATCATTTGATTATTATTAAAAAATTCGAAATGTTTTTTTTCCGCAAAAGGTAATCTCTTCCACCAATTAATAACCAATTTAGTCATTAAATTTCTATCATATCCACGATGAAGAAAAAATTGTTTAATCTTTTCATTGGAATAATGTCTTTCTCGATCTCTTCTTGCTCCATATGTAATATAAAGCCTTCTAACTGTTTCTTCGTTCGCAAATAGATCAAGACGTGAAAAAACAAGATTATTTTTTGGATGTATCAAACCTGCAGAATTCCAAATAAAACGTCCTCCTAGAAATAGTATTGATTGATAGGATGAATCATACTGCGTCTGATATTGTGTGGATGAGTTAGAAATTCCTAATTTGAAAAAATGCTCTCTCAATAATACATTTTCCAACTGACTTTCTAAAGTTTGTATCTGTTTTTGTCTCATATTTCCCAAACTTCGTTTATAACCAAAAAATTGTTCTTTTCTTTTATGTAACACACTTTGACCAGACTTGATCCTATTTAAATCAAAATTTCTTTTGGGAAGCTTATCCTGGTTCTGATAAAATACAATAAGATTGTATAAACGATTAGACTCAGAGGGTATTCTTATGGATTCGTAGATATTACTACGGAGGAAACTGATACGCCAAACCCTAGGGGACCAAGCAATACTACGTGGTATATTTCGTTTTGATCGAACCGAAGAAAGACTTTTATATCTATCTATCTTTCTTACTATCTGTTTATTAGTATTCGAAGAAAGACCTTGTTGCATCATATTCAAAAAATTTCTTGCCTTGGATTGAGGAGGAGATATAACAATTTTCTCCAAATTATTTTCACATACTTCCAGATACGGAAATTCCGTTAAAAGACCTTCCAAAATAGCAACAGATAAATTAAGATCATTTTCTACAACTTTATCAATAGAAATAAAATTTTCTTTCTTGTTTTCCAATATGAACCAAGAATCCCGAGCTGCAGATCCAGCTAGAAACCCCAAAATATGGGGAAGTATAGTGAATTCTTTGATAGTCGATTCACTAATAGCGGGCTCTAGATACCAATTGGATAGAAAATAAAACCTTCTCTTCAATAAGTTATTTTGAACAAATGAAAAGTCTATAGACGAAGTATTTATCAAGGTATTATGTATGATAGCCTTTCCTATCTTATAAAAAAGGATTTCATATCTTGGACTAAATCGAGATTCATTATCTGTATAAGTGACAGCTGAAACTTGTTTATGTAGAGATAAACGGATTGTATCACTACAAACAAACGATGTATTTAGAGTAATACTGATTAATAATGCTTCATTAGCAAGTACTGATAAATCTCGTTTACTATAACCCATAGTCTTGTAGCCAAGCTTTTTGAGAAAAGCTGGATCGGCTTTCGAATCAAAACCCTTGACACCTAAAAGAACTGGAAGTTCTTTTTGACGTTGACAATTCGTAAGAATTCGAAGATTTATCAATTGGTCCAATCGATTCGGAGAGATTATAGCTGGATCTACTTTTGTAGGCATGTGGGTCGAAGCAATAACAATACTATTCTTGGTATAAGAATTGAAACTACTATTAGTTATATTTTTTAATACCGAACAAAGTAATAATTTTGGATCAGCTTCTAATCTATGTCCAAATCGATTAATATTTAATTCATGAATATCTTGAATCCATATTATACAAGGAGACATCTTTTCTGCTAATTCAAAAATAAGACTCAATCGAAGTAAACTCTGTTTTGAAAGAATAGCTGCAGGTGTATTTTTAAATTCAGGTTCGTTGCATAGGAGTTTATTGACAGATATCCTTATTGAAGGTAGATAAGAGTCTGCTGCTAAATTCTTGATCAGGTATGATCGTCCAGTCTCCATAGCACCTATTAATAGAATTCCCTTAGGAGGAAATGATCCTAATTGGAGTGAAGCAGGTGTCTGATAAGAAGGAATATTGAGACTATTATCTTGCCATATCATTTGTGGAAAAAAAATTCTTTGTTGAAGAGCAGACAAAATAAATTTTTCTGCGGATTCAAAATTACAAATTTGATATTTTATAAGATCTTTTTGACAAATTTCAACCAAAAATCGTAAATAATTTAACCCTGGTTCTTTTATAAAGAAGTCAGAACTATAAATTAGATTTAAACCATAATGAGAGATTATCTTGTTTGTTGTTAAATGTTGTGTCAATTTACTCTTACGAGGTCGAAAGGTATCTAAACTATTCCTATGATATAACCATGTATCGAGTTCGCCTTTTATAAAAAAATAGAAAGGCATATGGTTTATGGACTTGAAGATCCTGTTGACCCTATATATTAATAGATCTCTTGTCTGCATGAACTTTGTTGAAGGAGAATGCATTAATTTCTTCAGATAAAATCCTTGTAATGGATCCATTAAATATCTAATAATTTCAATGCGTTTCCATAAAGAGATGGAATTAAAACCTAATAATGTAGGTAAATAGTGTCGTGAAATTCCATAAATAAAGACTAATAATAATACAGTAGCTGAGAATTCGACGTTATGACTATTGACAAACCTTAGAAGTGACCATTTAAAAAAGAGCTTATTATTTCGATTCGAAATCTCCTTCACAAAAAAAGAATCTAATTTAGATATTAAATAATCAACGTTCTCATTTTTCAATCTGAATTTCAACTCTAACCACAGACTAGTCAATAAATTATCAATATATCTGATAATATAAGATCTATTCGAATCTAACAGATCGTTGGTATTAAGTAATACTTCTGGAAACGTTTCTGAGACTAGATTATTAAGATATTTCCACCATTCGATAGTAAAAAACCATGGTGTATAATTTTTAAATAAACTCCATTTATTAGAGATATTTTCTTGTTGAAATATTTTATATATACTTATTCTATCCAGTACTTCATTGATGTTTATTGGATAAAATGAACGAATAATGTATTCTTCCTTAAGAAGGATAGTTTCAAGTTCCTTCGTTTTTTCTTTCAAAAATTTATTATCAATAATTTCTTGAAAAGATTTCGGTGTTAAATATCTATATAATAGAAATCTTCTCAACCAATAAAGCATCTTATGATTTTCCAAATTGCTAAGGAATTCAGGGAATGATTCATCCGCCGGATAAGGTTGGTACTCAGTAAATTCATCCTGTAGCTTTGAACTGGTCCTAAAAGATTGATACTGATTAGATCGATCCGCCTCAAAAAAAGATTGGCCTATGTCAAAATTGACTATTTGTAATTGATTTTTAAACTCTTTTTCAAAAAAATAATAGTTTTTATTTCCGTGATAAAATGGATTAGATCGCGTTAATGCTATTAATAGTTTATAAAGATTATCAATATAACCAAGAGTTTGACTATTAAATTTCTGTGATCTAGCTACTAAATTCTTAGAAACTTGTGATTGGACAAAATAAATAGTATCTTTTTCTCTATAGAATGGTTTTATCTGAGTAGATAAAAATAACTGATGGTTGGAACGGATAGGTACATTATTCAGAATATCCTTATATGTACTATCGTACCCTTTAATAACAAATTTTCCCTCAAAAGGACATAATCTCTCATTATAATTTAATCGGGGATTATATAAATAATCCAAAAACTTTAATGTATTTGATTTATCTAAACAATTTTTTGGTGAAATCTTTTTAGTTACCGTTACATCATTCAACCAATCATTTGATCCCGCAAGAATTGACTCATCATTCAAACCTTCCATACAAATATTTTCATTATAAAGGAAATTGGAAAGATATTTATCTCTCGAATTTTGAAGACGAGTTGATGATACCAAATTTTTATCATCCAAATAACATTTAGATTCGTTTAAAAAAATAGTTTCATTTTCAAAAAAATTTTTAATAGAAGCAATATAACTTGGAATCTTTAGTAATTTTGGGAAACGATAAAAAAAGAATTGATCTATATCTTGTAATTTATAAAGACAAGGTTCAATAACATATGGAAATGAATAATCAAAAAATCTATTGATAAACGTTTTAGTCAAAAACAAAGATTTGGAAAAATGATTTTTGCTAATCTTTTCATTCCTCAAAAGCAGTATATTTTTCAAAAAAACTTTTGACTCAACAGATATTATTGGATATTTATTAGAAATGATATAGGAAAAAAAAGATTTCCATTGTCTGTTTTCATTTTCATCACGCCATTTATAAACATTTAGATACAGATAAACAACTCTATATTGATCGATTTGAACAATACATTGATTAAACCATTTCTCTAGATTAATTTTCCAATTTACTAAATCCTGACTAATTATATTCTTTGTCAAATGATTTAGAGTATTATTATTAATCCAAAATTCAAAGTTGTTTTTAACTCTGAAAAAATAATCACTATGAAGTATATGAATATACTGATATGAATAAACTGTATATATTGATGAAAGAGATATTAATTGATTCTGTTTATAAATAATAATCAATAAAGATATTAAAGATATATTAGTCTTTTCTTTGAACTCATCCCAAAATAGACGAATTTGATGTTGAGGAAGTGTCCATAAAGAGACCATTTGCTCTTTGTTTTTTTTAATAATTATTCCCCCAATCTCAAAATACTCTCTGATAAGATCTTTCATAATTTTCTGACTGAAATATTCAATATTTTTTACTTTCAAATACTTGTAAAGTATTTGATTAATTGATAAATCAGATCTCGATATAAAAAATCTTTTGTATTGGTTACTATTCCCACCGAATCCTTCAGTAAGAAGAAGACCCGGATTAGTAATTCTTAAGATTAATTGATCTATCTTTGTTACGAAAGTTTTTTGAAATCGTGAATAATCGGATGGGACATCATCTTTATTATCATAAAATTTAACCACTGAATAAATCGGAGAAGAACTATCTAAAAATAAAAATTTATTCAAGAATAAAAAAGAATATTTGTTATTTAAATATCTTTCTAATTCCGACAAACAATCTTTTGGTGATAGCGAAGACTTGAAGAAAGAATACTCGAAATGTCTTTTTATTTTCCATAAATCAACTATTCGATTAGCTTCGGACGATCCAGAATCATCAAATAAGAAATATTCTTGGGTTTTGAATGATCGATTCTTTTCAAAAAATTGTTTATTATTAATAAAACTTCCATTTAGCTCATGTATTGACAATATATCCAAAAGACCATATCTTATTTCCTTCGGAATAGTATTATTAAATAGTCGTCTTTCGGTCGGGAATAGGTCCACTATAGCAGAATCTTTAGATTCTGAAAATATTTTGTTCTCCAAATATTCCTTCTCATTTTTAATAAGAAATGAGATATCTGAAAAATAGGATTCTCCATTTAACTCTTTAATATATTCAATATTAGTTGGTAAATAATTTGAAATTAGGAATTGTTTCCAATTCCATTTCCGGAATAATGAAATATTGTAGGAACCGAATCTTATAAAAGGATTTATAGTACCATAAATTCTTTCCGAAGAAGTTGATTCTTTTTCTTTTTCTAACAAATTCTTTTCAATATGATTACTCTTATAGGTTTCAATAATCTTTTTATTATCAAAGATATCCTTTGTGATCAAACTTGAATCATCTCTAAATCCCTTTTTAATTTCTTCTAGTTGGTTGAATTTATCTATTCTCGATAATATATATTTTGAAAAATTATATATAATATCTGATAATAAATATTGTACCTTAGTTATCGATTGATCTTCCCCTAAATCATTGGGTTCAACAAATCTTTCTCTTAATATATGCCTCGCACGATCTAATAAGTGTCGATCTCCGTTCCAAGGAGAAATTTTATTAGAATACGATTGCCATATATAAAATTCCGCATAATCTTGGAAAAAGGTCCAACCTTTGGATCGAATAAGATCTATCCAATTTTTTATTTCTCTACGAGACAATGAAATATAGATATGGGATAAATATTTTTCATTAAATTTAGGATTTATATCTAATTGATATCCTTGCCGATTCAAAGAACCTTCTACCTCGAACAAGATCTTATCACAAAAAGCAACTATTGCGGAGGAAAATAAAGTATCGTTCAAACGATTTACTTGTTTCCAATCAATTTCTTCATCTTGATTTCTATTTTGATTTCTATTCATTACGAAATAGAGATCGAAATCATATTTCCAATCATAAGGCTTACAAAGGATGGTGTTTATATAGAATTCAAAAAAATTTTTCAAATTTTCTATGCTTTTTTCACTCAATAACATCTGAACTTTATTAACTTTGCTTTGAGATATATTCCAACTAGGTAGTATATCTCTAATAATCCACGATTTCCACCAATCCGAATCTGAAAAATCAATAGTATTAGATACAGGTATTATTCCGTATTGTTGTTCCTTCGTCGGGGGACTATCGGAACAGTATCCCCGTAAACCTATAGGAAACGTATTTGCCTCTTTATTGGAAGAAAAACAGATATTTGGAGAAATAAAAGAATAAGACGATTCAAAATGTTCTTTTAATCTCTCTCTCACTCTATTACTATTTCCATATCCATTAACTATTTTTGCTAGATCTAAATATTTCCTTTCAACCAGACTCTTGGTATTTAAACGATATAAAGAAATTGGTATTATAAGTAATAATAAAAGTTTTAGCAGAAATTTATTTCTTTGATTATTCGAACTGCGTAGATCACGCAGAATTAGCGAACTCAAGATACGGAAATCAAAGAATTTAACAATATATTCGAGATTGAAAAATATTCCGAATAAAAACCTTACTAGATTGAATCTTGTCAATAATATCAAAATATTTTGAATATTATTTATTTCTTTCAGATCTGGGATCTCAGACAAAGAAGATGTGTTTCTGACTAAATTTTGTTCCATTTCTTTCTCTTTCTTTTTCACTACTGATACAGTAATATTATATCAATTATCTATTTTATTTCAATAGATAATATCTATGATAACACAAGATATAGTTTATATCAATATATTTGATATCAAAATATTTTTCTCTATATAGTCTTTTTTGCTTATTCGTCTCTATCAGATTCAAATAAGCTTATTATGCTATTTCTTTTTATGGGCGAACGACGGGGATTGAACCCGCGCGTGGTGGATTCACAATCCACTGCCTTAATCCACTTGGCTACGTCCGCCTTCTTTTTTTCCAGCCATGGGGAGGGAGATACAAAGAAGAATCTTTCAGTTCTTTCATTTATTTTTTCAATCGATAGAAACTTCTTTTTCAGGTGAATACATAACGAAATTTTTCGTTTTATGAAAAAAAAATAAAAAAATCGAATAAATTTTTAAGAATTAGTAAATAGTAACTAATTTTTTTTTTTTTCAATAATGTTGAGGTTTGTTTTTCAAATATTTCAGAACTTAGTTGAAAGGTTCTCGAGCCTTTCAACTAAGTTCTGAAATATTTGCGTAGTCAAAAATCATTGCGAATAGCAGTGATTTTTTGACGAAAGGTTTTAATAAATTTGTTTCTATGAGTAACACGGGTTATAACCCAGGTAATTATGGCCCAGGTGTGAGGGATCAAAAACCAGAACGTCGGTTTTGACTATATCTGATTATTTAATAAATAACACCATGTTAGCTACTTTTTTCTTCTATGCGTTTATGGAAGGAGCTTCAACAGAAGCTAAATCTAGAGGGAAGTTGTGAGCATTACGTTCATGCATAACTTCCATACCTAGGTTAGCACGGTTAATAATATCAGCCCAGGTGTTGATTACACGACCTTGACTGTCAACTACAGATTGGTTGAAGTTGAATCCATTTAAGTTAAATGCCATGGTGCTGATACCTAAAGCGGTGAACCAGATACCTACTACGGGCCAAGCAGCTAAGAAGAAGTGTAGAGAACGAGAGTTGTTAAAACTAGCATATTGGAAGATTAATCGTCCAAAGTAACCGTGAGCAGCTACAATGTTGTAAGTCTCTTCTTCTTGACCAAATTTGTAACCTGCGTTAGCAGACTCATTCTCAGTAGTTTCTCGGATCAAACTGGAAGTTACCAAAGAACCATGCATAGCACTGAATAGAGAGCCGCCGAATACACCAGCTACACCTAACATGTGAAAAGGATGCATAAGGATGTTGTGCTCAGCTTGGAAAACGATCATGGAGTTGAAAGTACCAGAAATTCCTAGAGGCATACCGTCAGAGAAACTTCCTTGACCGATAGGATAGATCAAGAAAACAGCGCTAGCAGCTGCAACAGGAGCTGAATATGCAACAGCAATCCAAGGACGCATACCTAAACGGAAGCTAAGTTCCCACTCACGACCCATGTAGCAAGCTACACCAAGTAAAAAGTGAAGAACGATTAGTTCGTAAGGACCACCATTGTATAACCATTCATCAACAGAAGCTGCTTCCCAGATTGGGTAGAAGTGTAAACCAATAGCTGCAGAAGTAGGGATGATAGCACCAGAAATAATGTTGTTTCCGTAAAGAAGAGAACCGGAAACAGGCTCACGAATACCATCAATATCTACAGGAGGAGCTGCGATGAAAGCAATGATGAATACAGAGGTTGCGGTTAATAGGGTAGGAATCATTAAAACACCAAACCATCCGATGTAAAGGCGGTTTTCAGTGCTGGTGATCCAGTCGCAGAAGCGACCCCATAAGCTTGCGCTTTCGCGTCTTTCTAAACTTGCGGTCATGGTAATATTTGGTTTTTGAGGCAATTGATAATTCCCCAAGCAAATAAGCTAGTTGCTAAATGAGCTTGTTATTTTATAGTATAACACAACTTATCTATAAATGTCAACTTATTTCGATCAAATTAACTTGAAATGAGAAAAAAAAGCATTTCGATGAATATATTTGTTTTTCCCCTCTCTCTCTCAATCTCTCATTATTTCTTATTTGAGGGATTGAGATAAAATAAAATGAGGGATTAGATCAAATTTTTATATTTTTAAAATACTTGTAAAATATGCTTTTGTAAGAAAAATAAAAAAAAAATTGAATCATAATATTATTTCTTGCAGTACCCGGAACGAACATTAATATCCGAACGAATTTGTTATTTCTGGGAAAAAAACAGTAGATATATATATCTACTGTTTCAGAGCCATTCATACTCCATATTTCAGGTAACTGGAAATTGAGAAGACATAAAAATATGGGATAGAACCCAATTGGGTTGCCCGGGGCTCGAACCCGGAACTAGTCGGATGAAAGTAGATTATTTTTTGTTTCATTAGAAACAGAAAAATCTCTTCCCAAACCGTGCTTGCAATTTTCAAAGCACACGGCTTTCTCTATGTATTTCTCTCATAATGATTCTTAGTCCTTTAGAAAAAATTGATAAGTTATCAATTTATTGAATTGCTTCATGAACATTTTTTTTTTTAAGAGAATTCAGGCTAAAGAAATATTAATTATATCTCTCTCGTAACGAAATAGTTAATGGATTGATCTGAATAATGTCTAAATCCCAAAATCTTCTCTTATGCAAATAATATATTGAAACAGACGAATTAACTAACTCAGGTTTTTTCGAAAAAGATCTGAGAAAGAAATTTAGACCGAATCTTTTCCAAACTATACGTGTTGTACTCTTATGTTTACAAGCCAACGTTTTGGCACAGGAAAATCTAAATATATATCTTAATCTGAATAATCCATGTTTATTGATTGAACCACTATAGTAGTAATATACGCTCTTCCAAATCTGATCAAATTTCTTCAATATATCATCATCTGTTAAAGTAGTCCAGGATAATTTGCTAACGGGACGTCCTAAATTGTTACAAAAACCCTCCCTTGCTAAGGAGTTAACTAATGATACAATTGGTATGATGGGACATAATTCTTTAGTAACAAGGCAAGTAATAGGTAATTCATCTTCCATCTCGGCTTGAACCTTGTTAATTCTCTTTTGAATTCCTAGGATATAGCCTAGGAAAAAAAAACTATTCCTAGAGAACCTTTTGATAAAGATTCGATGGGGTTGAACCCAACAATGAAAATGATATTGCCAAAAATTGAAAAGATAGTTTCTCCATTTTATTGCCAAATAATGAGTCCCCTGAAAAGCTAAAACAGAATGATTTTTATATCTCACGTAATGGATACAGGGATTCTTCGTGAAAGAAGAGATCTTTGAAGAAATTTTCCAATAAGGTCTTATAACATGTTTTATCTTCCGATCAAAATGAGTTCGATCAATTCGATCCGGGGAAAATCTCGAATGTAACCGGGAAAATCGTTTCCATGAAGAGACTACTAGATACTCAAAATCGTATACATAATAATTCCAAAGAAAAATCAATAAACTATTTTGTTCTCTGGGAAAAAGAGATATAGACGTATTTGAGGTAATAGGATCCTGATATTCATGAAGAATCGATCTCGATAAATGCAAAAACGGAGTATCTTGAATTTGTCGACGAAAGATTCGAATAAGAATCTCTGGATGAAGACATTGGGGTATCTTTATATCTAAAATAGAATCAGAATGTAGGAATTTGTTCTCCATGAAAAGGAAAAGCGAATGAATAGATTGAAGACTTTTCCATTCATTTTTTCCTGGTTGGATCGATATTGGAAAGAAAAGTTCTAATATCAATAGTAGTCCCTCTAATAATAACTTATTATATGGATGACTTTTAGGATTATTCAATTGATTTCGATAACAATCTCGAAAAAATATTTTGAGAAAATTTTGTTGACGTAATTGATTAATCAACCGTTTTATCGTGATTATACTATATTTTTCGTATAAGACTGAATTCTCTATCAAGCTCATGTTTGATTTCTTCAAAGAACGGATATAAGCAATTGCATAAATATCCTCTTGAAAGAGAATAGTATATAAGAAACGTTGTTGACATAGACTGTCTTTTCTTTTTCGTAATTTCTCAATCTTGACTAAAATTCTATCTCTGTTTTTCATAGAAATAATCCGAGATATTACATAGTGCAATCTATTCAACTAATTAACCAATTTGATGAGTTTTTTTTTCTATCGTATAGAATATTGTGTAGAATCTCAATAAATTATCGATACAACACTTCATTATCACAATAAATTGAATTAATTATTCTGAGATTGATTGCTCTCCTAACTTCTAAGAAAAGACTCTTATTTAGTTAGCACACTGATTATTTTACACATTTTTGTTGAGTATTTAGGATCCATCTGCAGTAGCATCGTCCTATGAATTTAGGGACGGACAAACCTCTCTCCTATTAGTTACTGATTCAGTTTTAACTACTAATCAGTAGAAAGAGAGCTCGAGACAGTGAATCTCTGAGCAGAAGCTCGTTCTTCAGGTCTTACCTTTGATTCAAGCCATCAGCTTTATCCATTAACTCCTTCGACTTACACAGAATCTTCATTCCATAAAGATGTTTTTACTCTACTTACTAGAGTTAGAGTCGTTTCATCTCAATATTAAATTTTTTGTCGAGTACATCTTGATGCATTATCAATTAATCAATCTCGATATCAAAAAGATTCTATAACAATTAGAACGACATGCTGTATTCTCTCTCAAATTTTTTTTTAGAGATTAGTCGTAGTCTCGAAAATATCACCAACGGTATTAATGAAATATTACTTCATTGGAATGTGTAAAATCCCATAGTCGCACTTAAAAGCCGAGTACTCTACCATTGAGTTAGCAACCCATTTGAACGATGACCGAGGTAGAAAAAAATATATTCTTATAGTATTTTAAGAGAATAAAATGGTATTGTCAATCCCATCAATCTCAAATACTAATAACAATTTTCAACTTTTGGAATCAAAATCTTTCTATCGCCAATCCATTAGGAAAGAAGAATTAGAAAAAAAAAATAATTTTTGTATCTGATCTAGTCGATAATTTTTTTTTTTTAAGCTCTCCGAATCAATCAATAATTTGGAGAGCTTACTCCCTTAATTACAATCTATTTTTTTTTTATCACTATTATTAACTCAAATTTTCAGTAACGTTCATCTAATGAAAGAGCGACTATCAATTTTTCTTATGAAGGAGAAAAAGGATAGTAAATGTTTGTTACTAGAGAGAATATTTTTTATAGGGACAAGGAATACTCCATAGATATAGAGTAGGAAGAAAAGGAACGGATAGTAAAGAAACATTTGCAAAACAACATAAGCTGAATTCATTAGATTCTCCTAAGAATTAATCCCAATTTGTTCAAATACTCTTGCTTTTTTCAAGATATTATAAACAGTTGCAGTAGTTTGAGCTCCTTTTTGGAGAAAAGAAACAATAACAGAAACATTTAATTGAGTTTGATCTGTCCGTGGATTGTAAAAACCAACTTCCTGAATAGCTCTTCCTTCTCTTCGGGACTGAACATCAATTGCAATTATTCGATAGGTAGCTTAGTAGGATAGGTAAACGAAAGTATCCCCCCTATAAAACCGTATATGAAGTTTTTTCTTCATACGGCTTAAGTTCCAATCTCCATTAGATGGAAACGGTACAAATAAAAAAAACTATTTTTTTTTTATTTGTACCGTTTTCTTCGCATCAGTATCGTTGATACAGAGATTGTACTCATAACTCATGTATGTCTCAAGAAATTAGTTCATTTCCATTTACTTCGTGAGTCGTCTTTTACCCCTAAAAAGATCTTATTCATTTCATTCTAATCTTTTATTCAGGATTCTCTTGTTCGAAAAAAATAATTATTTTTTTTTATATCATTAGGTTAAAGGGTTACTCCGTGGGATTTAATCCGAAGAAATGAGAGCAACAAGAATCATTTCGAATCACCCAATAGCAAATATAAAATTCACCTCTTTCTTATATTCTCATCTCTGTCTTAGATTCTTGAGATACCAGAGTAATGAATCTATCATATCGAAATATGATATTAGATTATTGAATCTTCTTATCCCACAACGATCTCATTTTATTACTATTAATAAACTATTGGAAGTTTCATAAGATTTTATAGTGAATTCTAGAAGATGTAGACTAACAAAGTTGAACTAGCTTTTTTGCTTCGAACTAACCATAGACCCTACTTCCAAATCGGAAAGATATATATCTTTATCAATCCGAGATTTTTATTCAAGTTTCATTGGCTAAAACATTTGAACAAAAGTTGAAACAGGAACATTTTCATCTGGATATGAAAAGGTGGATATTATACTCCACAAAAACAATCATAATTTCAAGTCACACGTTGCTTTCTACCATAGCGTTTTAAACGAAGTTTTACCATAATATCTAAATATTTAAATGATTCATTTATTGGTTATGTCCATTACTAAAATTATTTCAATAAAACAAATTTTCATCGACTCTTACTATATCAATAGATTCTATATTGCAAATCCAATATTATAACAGCTAAAGATTTTGGATTCTATCAAGTACTCAAAGCCTCTTTGGCTGCATACATTACATCAACTGTAATGGTTGTAATACCTTCTTGTCTCGCAAACTTTTCAGTATTTCTCTTAATTTTTCCCCTAACAAAACCAGGAATCTTATTTAATTCCCTCTGACTCTCGGGATTCCAAGTAAGATCCGTTTCCGTGGATAATGACTTAGTAATAACTTCTTTAGTATCATGACCACCAAAGATATCTAAAAGATGATCTTCCATACCTAGAGTAAACGAGTTATAAACCAAATCAGCTATTTGATTAGTTCCTTCATAACCTAGGAACGGGCGATACCCCAAAGGAAAATTTTGAATATGAACTGGTGAAGAGATTACTCCACAGGGAATCTCAAGACGTTTACCAATATGACGTTCCATTTGCGTCCCAAATATAGCAGACGGTTCTATACGAGCTATCGTATCAGCAACTTCAGTATGATCCTCCGTAATTAACGCTTCGTCACAAAAACCTTGAACTTGTTCATTAAACCATTCCGCATCGTGTTTACAGTACGTACCTGCACAACCGACATGAATACCCATTTCTCGAACAAGTATTTTAGTAATTGAAGCTGCATGGGTTGCATCACCAAAGACTACAACTTTTTTTCCCGTCAAATTTTGACAATCGATAGATCTTGAGAACCAAGCAGCTTGAGAAACAAATTGAGTTTGATAATTAATATATGATTCATAATTGACTTTTTCCTTTGATAGGAAGGAATTAACAAATTTCTCCATCTGTCTAATAAATTCAGCCGTATCTACAATCCCCATAGGAGTTGTAGATATATAAGGCATCCCAAACTCTCTTTCTAAATATTTGGCTGTCATTAAACCTACTTCGCGATACGGAACTATATTAAACCAAGCTTTTGGTAAATCTTGAAGATGTTCAACAGATCCTCCTTCAGGAATTACTTGGTTAACCTTAATTCCTAAATCTTGTAATAAACGTTTTAATTCACGACAATCGTGTTGATTATGAAATCCCGATGTAAAAATACCAATTATATTCGCAGAAGGTGTATCTGTTATGGATCGATCCAAAACTCCTTGTCTACGAGCTTTGTTCAAGAAATATCGGACTATTTGTTCTAAAGTTCTATCTGCTGCTTGGAGTTCATTGACCCGATAATGATTAACATCCGCAAGAATTACCTCAGAATCGGAAGAGATGGATGCTCGAGAAACAAAATTTTGTAGATCTTCCTGCAATATACTGGAAGTACATGTAGGTGTCAATACAATCAAATCAGGACGTTGTTCTTTATCTTTTCGAGTAATATTGTCAATAACTTTTTCTTGCGAGCCACGTGCTAATACATGACGATCTACTATACTAGCGGTTACTGGAGTAAAATCTCGTTCTCTTTCTAACATAGAACGCATTACATTGAAATAATCATCTCCCAGAGGAGCGTGCATTATAGCATGGACATTTTTGAACGAACTAGCTACGCGTAAGGTACCGATATGAGCAGGACCAGCATACATCCAATAAGCTAATTTCATAGATTATTATTAGTAGTAATATGTTTCCTTCCTATTTCAATCACAAAAATATATCTCTTGCCATATTTGGCTTAGTATCATAATATAGATTTTAGTATCTACCAACAGAGAATGAAAAGAGAGATATTGTTTTTATCCCATTCTCATTTTCGATTAGAAAAAAGAGGAGAGTGAGTCAGAAAGATTTCTATCTAGAAAAATGATCTGGGACGGAAGGATTCGAACCTCCGAATAACAGGACCAAAACCCGCTGCCTTACCACTTGGCCACGCCCCAAAAACAACTGACATTAGTACTATCTTCTATATCAATATATATGTCAACTAGTATCTATTTCTAGAATGCTTGAATTTGAAAAATAGATACTAGTTGTTTGGAGTATCATAAACCATGGTAATTTGCGGAATAAATAAAAGAGTAAACAGATACATTTATTAGCTATTTATCTATCGAATTCAGTAAAATATTGTAAGAATCTATTATCTCGTTCGAAATAAAATCCCTCTGATTATATGTATCGAGAGGAGTAATTAATAGATCGATAATTGTTATATTGAAAGAGAATCTTTCGTTATTGGAGAATAAAAATGCTAGTTCTGTTTAACATCTATCTAGAGAATAATTCTCAGTTAACTGATACTTTTCTTGCCAAATTACCTGAAGCTTATGCTATTTTCGACCCAATCGTGGATGTGATGCCAGTTATCCCTTTGTTCTTTTTTCTCTTAGCTTTCGTATGGCAAGCAGCTGTAAGTTTTAAATAATAATTTTTCTTATCTTCTCATCAAATTTTCCCTTCCGTTATTCTTGCAACTTGTTATTTTTGCAAATAGATGGGATAATATACGATTATTAAGACTATCCATCATAAATCACTGGTAACTAGAATATTTTTGTATCAAATATTTTGTTTTATTTATTATTTCATGTTATAGGGCGGATTCTATTTTCACGTCCGCCCTGGGAATCTGAAAATTTGAAAAGATTGTATATCTTAATTTGAACCAATTTCTATGCGTGAGTAAAGACACTAACCCGAGCTAGAGCAATCACTATCGATTTAATGAAATAAAAAAAAATCATTAGAATATTTTTTTCTTGCTATCTCTTCTAGAAAGTTTGTCTCTTCTTCTCATGGCATTGAAAAAAAAATATATATATATATAGTTTCTTTCTCAGATCTGTAGGAGAAATGGCAGAGTGGTCTATTGTGACGATCTCGAAAATCGTTTTAGCTACGGTTAACGAGGGTTCGAATCCCTCTTTCTCCATTCGACTTCATTTGGAAAGAGTATTTCCTGGAAATAAAAAAACTTAATCCTTTCTAAGATTTACTCCATTGAAAGATACAGGTCAAATTTTATTTTCTATTTTATTATGATTTCATCAGAATTATTCCCCTTTTTACTTTTGAAGTAAAAAGAATATATGGTATAAATATTTAGAATCTATTCTATTCTATTCTACTTCTAGTAATGATCCTGGAGATTAGATCATGCTTACTCTTAAGCTGTTTGTTTATACAGTGGTTATTTTCTTCGTTTCTCTTTTTGTGTTCGGATTTCTATCAAACGATCCTGGACGTAATCCCGGACGTAAAGAATAACTTGTTTCACTAAAAATTCGAGTTGAGATTCAATAAGAAAATACTAATATATTGAAAGGAGAGAGAGGGATTCGAACCCTCGGTACATATAAATTGTACAACGGATTAGCAATCCGACGCTTTAATCCTCTCGGCCATCTCTCCAAAAAGAGATAAGAATCATTTGATGAGAACTTTATCATGAAACTGGAGTAAAAGTCCATACTGTACGGAATTGATACTATCAATTACGGAAAATTATGTCATATATAGGGTATTTTGGGGAGATAAAAAAAAAATACACCAACATATTAAAAAGACTTATTCCTTATTATTTGTAATTATTCCCAATGTTTCTGAAAATATATCTATCTCAGCCTAGCCACGGACTGGCCAGGCTGTCTCTTGATAGATAAATCATCGAGCAAATTATCTAGACAATTCGGAACCCAATCTTACAGCTAATATACTTGTTATGAAAGCACTTATAAGGGCTAAGATAATTTGACTGTCTGAAATTGATGTCATCCTTTTATTCTCTCCCCAATTCTATTTATATGGATCACTAATTAGTCCAATCTGATTGAAGAATTAAGCCATTTCTAGAAAGATTATCATTTCAATAAATGGATAAGCTCTCTTCTATTGTACCGATCCCATATTATTATGGCTATAGATATTATTGATGTAATAAAGATCTTTCAGACTATCTGAAAACAGAAATTATTTCTACTCCATAAATAAAAAGAGAGGTAACTTTTGATTCTACGATATTTCATTCAATATTCTCGTAGAATAACTTGAAGATAATAAAGAGGTGATTTTTTAATGAATCTAGAAATTGTTGCACAACTTACTGTTTTAGCTTTAATAGTCGTATCAGGACCATTAGTAATTGCTTTGTTGGCAGTTCGAAAAGGAAATTTGTGACCTTACTGAACCATCTCCGGAAGTAAAATAATCCTTTGCTAGCCATTTGATCTCCGGGGATGGAGATCCAATCTTCTTCCTCATAATCTTTTTCTGTATTTTCTCTTTTTCGTATGATGGACAAACACATATAGTATGTGATATGCTATTAACATAGCGGGTATAGTTTAGTGGTAAAAGTGTGATTCGTTCCATTCCCAACTGAAATAGTTGAGGGATCTTTCAAATCGAATTTATTTTCAATTGAAAACTTTATTTCTATAAAAGTTTGAATACTTTCTCCTAAATACTATAGGGAATAGCGTCATTCCTGTTATAATCACCTGAAACAATTTAATTGTTTGGGTACTTCAAATGACAAAGCGGAATGCTCTCAAAATAAAGAATATCTTCAAATTGATTAGTCGATATTAATCCAAGGATAGCCATCTAAAATATTTATTTCATCGTAACTAAATCTTTAATCTTTTAGTAGATTGGAGCTAAATAGCTATAGAAAAAATAATCTTAGTTTACTAAGATTATTAGTATTTCATGATTAGCTCGGTGAACAATATTCTCCTAACGATTCGAGTCGATAGAAATAAAGAACGAAGTAACTAGAAAGAGTCTTTTCTGATCAAGTCTGGAAGAAAAAATGAATTGTAAAACCGGACTATTTTCTCTTTCTACAGGGATCATCTAGAAAGTGTATATCCAAATAATTGAGATATGGATCGACTAACATAGATGTTACGGATACAATTCTTTCAATAAAAATTTACATAAAGAAAGAAAGGTTTTTCCGTAAAGGAGCCGAATGAAAAGAGATTTTCATGTTCGGTTCTGAATTAGAGATAATATAGCTATTATCGACTATAACCCTTAGCCTTCCAAGCTAGTGATGCGGGTTCGATTCCCGCTACCCGCTGATAATATTCAATCAATCAACGTAATGTTCTCTCAATCCTTTGTAGTGAGAAAAGGAAGAAAAAAGAGACAAAATAGTTTGTCAACTCAAGATACCATTCTATCGACTTCTCGTTTTTCCCCGATTCTCTAGATATATCGTAAACAAATAGTAGTGTTTGTTTACGATATATCCTTCATATTCTACTGAACAGATAAAAGCGTCCATCGTCTAATGGATAGGACATAGGTCTTCTAAACCTTTAGTATAGGTTCAAATCCTATTGGACGTAAGAATCTTAATCAGAGATTGAAATATTGTCATTAACAATTATTTCAATCTATTCTTGATTATTTCCATTTACTAATGAGCTATTTTTTACTTCTCCTGAAGCAAAAAGAGTTCAATATGTTCTTCAATAGCCTCTTTAAGAATATTTTCTGCTTGTTCTGTAAACATCTTAGTAGAACGTATAATCTCACCAAATTGAGGTTTATTCGTTGTTATATATTCACGTAACTGAACCAAGAATCTTTTTACTTGCTCAACCTTTGATTTATCCAAAAATCCATTTACTCCGGTATAGATAGTAGCTACTTGTTCTTCCACAGCCAATGGAGCTGATTGAGATTGTTTAAGCAACTCACGTAAACGCTGACCTCTTGCCAATTGATTTTGAGTGGCTTTATCAAGGTCGGAAGCAAATTGTGCAAAAGCTTCTAATTCTGCAAATTGAGCTAATTCTAATTTCAATTTACCAGCTACTTGTTTCATCGCTTTAATCTGAGCGGCCGAACCTACCCTGGATACAGAAATCCCAACGTTAATTGCAGGTCGAATTCCAGCATTGAATAAATCAGCTGATAGAAATATTTGTCCATCCGTAATAGAAATTACATTGGTAGGAATATACGCTGAGACATCTCCAGCTTGAGTTTCAACAATAGGTGAAGCAGTCATACTTCCTTCTCCCAATTGGGAACTTAATTTAGCTGCTCTTTCCAAGAGACGGGAATGCAAATAGAAGACATCTCCTGGATAAGCTTCTCGCCCAGGTGGCCTTCGTAATAGAAGAGACATTTGTCGATAAGCTTGTGCTTGTTTGGAAAGATCATCGTAAATGATCAGAGTATGCTGTTTACGATACATGAAATACTCAGCTAAAGCTGCCCCGGTATAGGGAGCAAGATATTGCAAGGTAGCGGGAGAATTTGCAGCTTCTGCTACCACAATTGTATATTCCATTGCACCGCGCTCTTCAAAGTTATTTACTACTTGAGCGACAGAAGAGGCTTTTTGACCGATGGCTACATAGACGCATATAACATTTTGACCTTTCTGATTCAAAATAGTATCCGTAGCTACTGCTGTTTTCCCTGTTTGTCTGTCCCCAATAATTAATTCACGTTGACCACGTCCTATAGGTATCATAGAATCAATAGCAATAAGTCCTGTTTGCATGGGTTCATATACGGAACGTCTCGAAATAATACCTGGAGCAGGAGATTCAATGAGTCTAAACTCAGAAGCTGGAATTTGACCTTTACCATCAATAGGTTGGGCTAGAGCATTTACGACACGACCTAAATAAGCATCACTGACTGGTATTTGAGCAATCTTACCTGTTGCTTTGACAGAACTCCCTTCCTGTATGGTTAAACCATCCCCCATTAATACAGCTCCCACATTATCTGACTCTGGATTCGGAGCAATGCCTACTGTACCATCTTCAAATTCTACCAATTCACCTGCCATTACTTTATCAAGACCATAGATACGGGCAATACCATCTCCTACTTGAAGAACGGTACCAACATTAACAACTTTTACTTCTTGAGTATATCCTTCGATTTCTTTACGGATACTACTGCTAATCTCGTCAGGTCGAATATTTGTGTTTACCATTAGTATCTATCAATTATCTTTTGAAAAATAAGACCTATAAGAACTGATCAGTTGTGCTTTCCATGGCCCTGAGTAGGCCAATATGATAATCAATCATGCGTGAGTGCAATTCGTTATTTAAAAGGGTATTTAGACTCTCTAGAGCTCTCTCTAAAGCAAGTCGAGAGACCTGTTGTCGAACTTGTTCGATTGCTCGTTGTTCTTCAAAACGAATAGTAGAATTTTTTGAATCTTCTAATCTTTTTGAATCTTCATCCGCAGCATTTATCAAATCCTGTTTCTCTCTTTCCATCTGTGTAAGTCCATTTACACGAATTTCATCTGCTTTCACTTTTGCTTGTTGCAAACGAGTCCGAGCTTGGTTAAGCTTCTCAGTAGCTTCTTCATATCGTTCTTCCGCATCACGAATGGTATTTAAGATTGTTTGCTTACGATTTTCTAATAAATTGTTTAATGAAAGTAGATTATAGATCGCTGATTTTTACGGATTAATAATCCCTTCCCAAACCGAACATGAATCTTTCAATTCATTCGGCTTTCCTGCTCGTGCTTTCCAATGAAATAGAAAAATTTATTGTTTCCACGAACTTGCCCTCTTTATTCATATCCTCTATTTCGGTTTGATTCGTAATGAAATTAATAGAACCTGAAGATTCTCGAGGGTTCTTCTGACAAGATTACTTCTTCATTGTCAGCAAAGTTGTTCTTTCCGAATAATCTTTATTTTAGATAGGTTGTCAATTCAGCATTGTAAACCGCTTCCGGTTAGTTCGAGGAGATATTAATTATTTTGGAAATAATTCAAAAATCTTTGATATGAGTGTTATATATCAAAAAATTCTCCAACCATGTATTCATACCTTTACATAGTGGGGGAAAGAAAACCCCAGTCATTGCTTAGACTTCAAGCAGTTTGGCTTTAACCATATTAATAATATTCCCATTCAAGTTGGGAAAGAAAAAGTTTTCTTCCGATGTTACGAAATGCTCTAGTTCTTATATATTCTTCTCGAATAAATCATTCGAATAAGTCATTCGTTGGGAATTTGCACTTCATTTTATATGAGATGCGATTGGAAAAATCCAGTCATATTATTCGAATATACAACCCGCACACACTCCCTTTCCGAGATAGATTAATACACCTAACACCACAGCTAAGTTTATTATATTGATTTCCAGGATATTGGTATTTAAACCGAAACCTCCAGCGGGGGGCCAATAAAGTATATTCAAATGAATCATAATTTTAACATCCTATGTACCATAAAATATCCCATAAAAGGCTATCTAAGTCTTAAATAGTCTTTCTCTCCTAGAACCTATTTGAAATCATGGATTTAGATAAAGAGACCCTCTTAATCCCAAATATGACTCCTTTCGAAACAGGATTAGATAAATGATTTGCTTGCTACACTACCTTCTACAAAAATCAATACTATTTTTTTTTTATTAACTGGATAGAAGGAGGGAACCCAGTATTCTCCCATTATTATTAGTTCCCTCCCCAAAAAAATCGACTAATCCGATGGAATTATTAGAGGAGGGTTTTTCAAGTATATGAAATTCAAAATATGCTTCGGATTAAACAAAAGGATTTGCAAATGAAAGTGCTAAAGCTACAACTAATCCATAAATAGTTAAAGCTTCCATAAATGCTGAGCTTAACAATAATGTACCTCGAATTTTACCTTCTGCTTCTGGTTGTCTCGCAATACCTTCTACAGCTTGACCTGCTGCGGTACCTTGACCGATACCAGGTCCAATGGAAGCAGGACCTACAGCTAATCCAGCGGCAATAACAGGAGCCGCAGAAATCAAAGGGTTCATAGTAATCTCCTTCTAGTAAAGAAATAAATAGTTATATCACAAGAATCTTCTATATCTTGCTTACTCAAGATATCGGGATAATCTGGTTAAAACAATAAGTGAGTCAAATATCTCTTATTGAAGTGATAATATCATTCGATGAATGAATATTTTTCTTTCCATAACCTTGGTTCCAATCAGATTATATTAATTGGGTTAAAAAGATATGGATTAAATCAAGCTAAGATGTCAGATTAAAAAAGATCGATTCCATTTGACTCTTCAAAAGATTATTCTGAGATACTTTTTTTAGTAGATATTATTTTTATCTCTGGAAGAGAGAGAAAAAAAAATAGGAATTATTCTATTCCAGAACATCTTGTGGATCAATTATAATCGATTAAATTCCAATTGAAAACTTGTTTATTCGTCTTATGTATATATTTCTTCTCTGACATGAATACTAAGAGTCTACATCTCTTATTCTTGGGAGATAAAAGAGATAAAAATATATATTCTTAGTATTCATCCATAAATTTTATCTAGGGAATAAAGAGTATCATTCTATTATACATTAAAAATAGTTCTCATTACTTTAATAAATCGCTTCATCTAAGAGATATTACATCTTAAGTACAATGATTTTGAATAATGGTCTATCAAAAAATAGTTTTGGTTAATGATGACCTTCCATAGATTCTCCTATATAAGCTGCAGCTAAAGTTGCGAAAATCAGAGCTTGAATAGCACTTGTGAATAATCCCAAAAACATCATCGGTATAGGAACTACTAAAGGTACTAAAGAAATTAAAACAGCTACTACCAATTCATCAGCTAATATGTTTCCAAAAAGTCGAAAACTAAGCGATAAGGGTTTGGTAAAATCTTCCAAAATATTGATTGGTAAAAGTACCGGAGTTGGTTGGATATACTTACCGAAATAACTTAGACCCCTCTTATGCAGACCCGCATAAAAATATGCTACTGATGTAAGCAAAGCTAGTGCAACGGTGGTATTAATATCATTCGTAGGTGCAGCTAATTCTCCGTGAGGTAATTGAATGATTCGCCAGGGAAAAAGAGCACCTGACCAGTTGGAAACGGAAATAAACAGAAACATTGTTCCGATGAAAGGAACCCACGGACGATATTCCTCTTCCCCTATTTGAGTCCGGGTCAAATCTCGAATAAATTCAAGAACATATTCAATAAAATTTTGACTATCCGTTGGAATGGTTTTTAAATTTCGAGTAGCTACGATAGAAAGACCTAATAATATAGCAATTACGACCCAGGACGTTATAAGAACTTGTGCATGAACTTGAAAATTGCCTATTTGCAAATAGAAGTGTTGACCTACCTCAACACCTGATATTTGATATAAATTGTTTATTACATTAATAGAAGGTTGTTCAATATCCATATTACCTCCCTCTTAGAGATTGACTTGAAACAAAACAATTCTGAACGAATAATATATTATTTCAATATATAAATAATGAATATTCTAGAGACATAGAGAATCGTTTTTGCAATAAGATTATATACTATATCTCGAAAAAATAGAAAATTTTTGTTATTTCAATAGAATTCTAGGTTCGGGAGTAACAAATAACTTAAGAATCTTTTGAGAGCATATAGTTAGATTGACCTTCACGAATTGCAAACGTTAATTTGTTCAAGATCCATCTTATCGAGGATCGTGCATCATCATTAGCTGGAATCGGAATATCTGTGAGATCTGGATCACAATCCGTATCAACGACACAGATTGTGGGAATACCTAAATTGATACATTCTTTGATAGCTGTAGATTCTTTGTGTTGATCAGCAATTATTACAATATCAGGTAGATCTATCATATATTTAATCCCACCAAGATATTTTTGCAACTGAGATAACTGTCTCTTCAATATTGCTGCCTCTCTCTTTGGAAGTCGATTAAATCCTCCTGTATTTGCTTTATTCTCCAAATCTTGAAATCTTTGGAGACGTGTTTCTATGGTAGACCAATTTGTTAGCATACCACCAAGCCATTTTTGATTTACATAATGACATCGAGCTTTTATTGCAGCTGATGCTATTAAATCAGATACTTGATATTTTGTACCTACTATTAGAAATTGTTTTCCCTCATTTGCTGCATTAAATACTAAATCGCAAGCTTCAGATAAAAAACGCGCAGTTTGAGTCAGATTTAGAATATGAAGACCTTTTCTTTCCGTAAAGATATAAGGCGACATTTTTGGATTCCATTTCTGAGTCCGATGACCAAAATGAATTCCTGCTTCCATCATCTCTTCCAAATTAATATTCCAATTCTTTTGTTGCATTGTTTTTTTCAGAAATATTAGAAAATTATAAAGAATATTATTTTAATAAGATCTCTTAAAGCCTTGAGATCTTTTGATCATGAATTAAATTCAATTCATTGATTCACTTGACCATACAATTAGAGATATACTAAATCTCTATCTCCTTTAATACTGGTTTTTTTAGTCTCGTATGAATATATTTGGAATTTCTAGAAATAGATACTTTTTCGTGATAGAAGAAAATATCTCTTATTTTGCGAATGAAAACTTTATTATTTTTTGTTTCTATTAAACTAAGCTCTTTTCGTTTTTCCATATTTATTTGACAAATAACTTCTCGACTTCCAGTTCCTGTAGGAACTACACTGCCAAGAACAACATTTTCTTTCAAGCCTTTTAACCAATCAATTCGACCCTGCAAAGCAGCTCTAGCTAATACTCGGGTAGTTTCTTGAAAACTTGCTTCTGATATAAAACTGGTAGTATTAAGAGATGCTTTTGTCATTCCCAATACGATAGGTTTATGAGAAATCGATTCCTTCAACGCACGATTCATTCTTTGTGCTCGTGATAATTCAATAAGTTCTCCGGGTAAAAAGACATTAGCCATTCCATCTTCTAAAGTTATTACTTTAGATGTCATTTGTCGCACAATAATCTCGATATGTTTATCAGAGATTTGTACCCCTTGAGATCGATAAACTTTTTGAACCTTATTAACCAAAAACATTTGACATTGCTCTATACTCGTTTTAACACCGAGAAAATGACTCCAAAAGTTTCCAACCAACCTTGTCATAGTATTATTCCAGAATAGAAAATTCTTTTCTAAATCTAATGAGACTGAATTGATTGAACGAGCTTCTAGTAATTGCTCAACTTTGGGAAGACCTTGGATAATATCTCCAGATCTTAATCTCTCATATATTAAGGTCATTAGCGTATCCCCTTCTTTCAGAATATCTCCATAATTACTATGGACAGTTGCTCCTTTAGTAACTAAATAAGGTTTGGACAATCTAATCATTACAGATTCTTGATAAATAGCTATAATTTGTCCGGATTGATAAGATGTTTCATGTTCATATAAAGATACACCCTCACAAATGAATTGTCCGAGATGAACAAATGGGATTATTACGTCACAAGGGATGGATGAATAATAAGGACGATTCGACAAATTCTTTTGAGTAGAATCTATTAGATCGAATCCACATATGACTCTATTTTCATCTAGAATATACCAATTGGAATTTTGAGAGATAGCTATTGAATCATCAATATCCAAATCTTTGGATAGACATTTTTTTTTGTTAAATATCCGATGGGAATATAACGAATAATGAGCAAGACTATGTAAGGTTCCCAGAAGCCCTAATCTTTCCGTCGTTTGCATCATACAATGATGATCAAATGATGAAAAAGAATTTGTTAAATTCTCTTTCAATTTCAAAAATTTATTCCTGTTGAAAGAGAAAAAAAGATTATTTGATCGCTCAGAGATTGCTTCTTCACAGAAATAAATTTTATATTTTAATTCGAAAAACTGCTTACTCCTATTTCGACCATCATGGGATGGGGAATAAAAACTTTGATATGAATCAGATGGCAATAAAACAATGAAAGATCTATCTGTCCCTTGATCACTCGATCTACGAACAACACCAGGATGATTAATTGGGAATTGACTCAACAAATGATTATTTGCATTATTTGCATGGAAAGGTTGATTACTAAAAAGACATTTCAATAAAGCTCTACTATTTCCTTTTCCAACATACGCATCGGAGAATTCAATTAAACTAATTTGGAGAAAAGTCTTTAAAATATTTTTGAATCTTATCTCAATCGGAGAAACATAAGCTACTCTAACAATAGATGGTTCTTTCCAATTTACTATTAAACAAGTTTGAACTAATTGAATACTACTTGTATTGTTTCTTATTCGAACTTCTTCACCATCTTCGTAGAAGATATATTCAGCAGTTTGAACTTGTATTATGTCTCTGTATCCTGAATAAATAAAAGTAGAAGGAGTTTCTATAAATGAATGGTTAGATACAATGTATTCTAGAACAGGTCTTACTAGAAGAAAGGTTTTCTTTCTATAGGGTGTAATCCATTGAAGATAAGTCCAATTATCAGATTTGAATTCGTCAAATATTTTTTGACCTGGTGGGATTAAAATATCAGTTTGTTTAGATATTTTATGTAATCGCTTCGGATAATAGATATTTCCAGGCAATATTCGTATTTCAAAACTCTTTCGTACTTTCTTAATCTGGACCAAACCACCCCCTCGACTAGTGATATTAAAAGTGATTTGTGTACCTGGTTCGATAATACTATTATTGGATACGAAGATATGCGAAGAGGGTTGATAAATGGTATATACCTCTTCAGGAATGATAAAAAAATTACCTTTTTTAAGAATCTTATATCTAGATCTAAAAGTGGTTGTTTTTTCATTATCCCCAATATATTCTCTTTTTCCAACCGAATCAACTTTTATCGTACCATATTTGATAATTCCTGATACCTCAGTTTGATATTGAGGACTCTCAGAGATTGCTAAAATATCACCTTGATTCAAGATCCCATTGGTGGGTATGTCAGGAACAAAACTACTATAATTTTGTTTTCCGGATTGGCTTCTTACTTGTCCCAATAAGAAAATAACCCCGTTTTTTCTTCTGTTTCTTTTCAACTCGATATTGGAAAGAATAATAGTCGAATTGGAAGGATTTGAAATGATTTCGGAGAAACTAAACTCGAAGTTAGAAGTTTGACTTTCTTTTTTGAAGATATTGGAATCAATAAAATCAGGGTCTTCTTTATTATCCTTTTCCGAAGAATTAGGAAGCGATTTATAGTTCGTAATAAAAGGAGATTGAAAATGAATTTTATCCTGATTCTGATAAAAAAATAAAGATGTTTTACTCAGGTTATGGAGCTTTCCCGATAATATCCATATATGACCTGATTTAACTACACGATGAATATTATTATGTATATGTTCAGATAAATGACGTACAGTTGTATCCCAATGTAATTCCCCGTCTAAATTGGAATAAATAGGTTTCTTAACTCTCTCTTTCAAAGGAGGTTTTGTGGTCCGTATCTGTCCAATAACCTGTTTTGATCCAACATATTGATTATTTCGAACCAGAAGCATACTTTGTGCTGGAACGATAAAATTATGTATCTTTTCCTTACTCTCAACAGAAACAGGTAAATTGTCTTGACATAGCCAAGCAGGATGCCCATGTCGTGTACGTGTGGCATAGACTAAATCTTCATTAAACTTAATTATTCCATTGAATGGAGTTCGTATATGTTCCGCGATATCGCCGGTAAAAACTCCACCGGTATGAAAAGTCCTTAGAGTTAATTGGGTTCCCGGCTCACCGATTGATTGGCCGGCGATAATACCTACAGCTTCTCCTAACTCCACCAAATTGTTATACGTAAGATTCCAACCATAGCACAATTGACAAATGCAGAACATACTTTTGCAAGTCAAAGGGGATCGTATATAGATCTGTCGGACTTGACTTATTACTAATCTCTTAGCAAGTTCATTACTAATATCTTGATTACGCGTAGCAATACATCTCATATTCACATATACATTGTCTGCTAGGACACGGCCGATTAATCGTTGTTGAGAGAATGGTTGTATAGATCTCCTTCCATCTCGATTAGAATTCAGAAGGATACCTCTCAAAGTCCCACAATCTTTTTTTCGCACAACAATGTGTTGCACTACTTCGACAAGTCTACGTGTGAGGTATCCAGCATCTGAGGTTCGTACCGCAGTATCAACAACCCCTTTGCGAGCGCCATAACAAGAGATAATATATTCTGTTAGAGATAATCCTTCACGAAAATTATTTTGAATAGGTAAATCAATAATCTGTCCTTGAGGATCTGACATTAATCCCCTCATACCCACTAATTGATGAACTTGAGATATACTTCCGCGAGCTCCTGAAAAAGACATCATATGTACTGGATTTAAGGGATTAGTCATCCTAAAATTAGGATTCATTTCCTGTTTCAAATACTCACTTGTAGCATACCATGTCTCAATCAATTGACGTAATTTTTCTACAGAATGTACACTTCCATAACGATTATGTTGCTCTGAGCTATAACCTTGTTTTTCTGCATCTTGAATGAGCCATGACTTCAATGGTGCTGTCAAAAGATCATCAATACCTAATGAAATAGATGCATTCGTAGCTTGATGAAAACCTAAAGTTTTAATTTGATCTAAGATGTTTGCCGTAAATGTGATTCCAAAGTGAGATATTAATCTACGAATAAGGTGTTTTATGGCAGTTCTATCCATCATCTTATTGTAGAAAAGTAACTTAGCTTGATCTGCCATGATATAAACCTCGAACTCTTTGTAAGCAAAATTGACTCATAAATTTAAGCCATTCTTGACCTCTCTCAAAACCTTTTTCAATCTTTCTTATTTCATCCCTTCCATTTTATAGAAATAGAATGACTTGAAAAGATTCTTTATATTGTTATAGCTAGTAATGGTTGATTCTGATGTTGAGAAGCTCCCAAAGTACTTTGTATCGCTTCTTCTATTTGTTGATTGAAGAAGATCCGACCGGCGGTTGTAAGAAGATATAGACTCAAAATATCTTCTGATTGACCTTTTCTAATCTGATAATTTTCATATATTTGAAAACTAATTCCAGAAGATTCATATTGAATCTCAATAGGTAATTCGCGAGTTGGCGGAGTAATTATACGCAAATCCTTTTGCCATCGAAGCCATAAAGGACTGTGTAGGTTAATTCGTTCCTGTTCTTTAGCTCGGAGAATATCATCATAATTACTGAAATACGGTGTTTTAGAAAAGGAGGATATAGGATCTTTTTTACGTTCATCTGGGTAATATCTATTTCCGTAAATCCCTTGGGAATCCTCAATTGTTAATACATAAAGTCCAAGAAGCATATCTTGACTCGGTACAGCAATGGGATCTCCAGTAGCGGGAGACAATAAATTTGTATGCGAGAACATCAGAACACGAGCTTCTGTTTGAGCTTCGATAGATAAAGGTACATGCACAGCCATTTGATCCCCATCAAAGTCTGCATTAAATCCTCCACAAACTAATGGATGTAAACGGATAGCACGTCCTTCAATTAAAACAGGTTGAAATGCTTGTATCCCCAAACGATGTAATGTAGGCGCTCGGTTTAATAGCACAGGATGTCCTTGCATAACCTCCTGAAGTATTTTCCATATAAAAATCTCTTTATTTCGGATTATATTCTTGGCATCTCGTAAGTTACGAGCGAGATGTCGTCCAATTAAACCACGAATTACAAAAGATTGAAAAAGCTCTATTGCCATTTCTCGAGGTAACCCACATTGATGTAATTGAAGAGATGGACCTACTACAATGACAGAGCGACCTGAATAATCAACACGTTTTCCAAGTAAATTTTCGCGAAATCGCCCTTCTTTCCCCTCGATCACCTCGGAAAAGGATTTATAAGGCCTATTATTACTATCTCTCAGTGGTTGTCCACGGATACCATTATCGATGAGTGCATCTACGGCTTCTTGGATTAGTTTCTTCTGACAAATAATTAATCCTTCAGGTGTAAATGCACTTTTCAGTAAAAGATCGAGAAGTGTATTGTTCCGATAAATAATCTTTCGATAAAGTTCATTAAAATCCGAAGTAATTACATCACCTTCAGAGAGTTCAATCATTGGTCTTAGTTCGGGAGGAAGAACAGGTAACACATCTAAAACCATCCACTCTGGTTTTATATTCGTGTGAAGAAAATGTTTAGACAATTTCATTCGTCTGATTAAAAAATCTTTTCTTCTCTGAATTGTTTGATCCTCCCATTCATCTTCAGTAGATTCTACCTCTGATAGTTCTTTCCATTCCGAATATGCACTATTAAACACAGATTTGAGATCTAAACTAGCTAATTGTTTTTTAATAGCAAGCCCTCCCGTAGCTATCTCTCTTCCTTGAAATATTTCGAATCCTCGAGTAGAGAAAAAGCGGGAAAGAATCTTAATCCACGACTGATCGTCATAATTGCATAAACCTCTTAATCGCAATAAATTGGGTTTTTTAGCTACAGGCCTAGCAAGAAAGAGATTGGGATAGGTTATCCTAAGATTCCCCCCCTAAGAATCGGACATGAAAGTTTTCTTTCATCCGACTCAAATAGCTATACCAAAATATGAACATATTAATATTGATTTAAGTTCACTTTTTTTTTTTTTTTTGAAGATGGAATAGCTACTTATTACTCAAGTTATAAGTAAGGTAATTTTTCTTTTTACATCACAAAATGTTTCCATACCTTCTAGATCATTAATTAGATTCTTGAGTAATCTTATTCCCTGTATATGATATATTTCTTTACAGAAATACCTTCGATATAAGTAGAAATACAAAGGGATTTTCTTGTCTATAGTTTGATTTATTTATTATCCTTTAGGTTTTCACTCCACTTCGACGGTTATTTCGTTGGATGAAACATATACGCGATGGATAAGCTTCTATAACCATATCTTAGGATCATTCGGAAAAAAAGAATCTTCTTCGATCGAACCAGACTCCTTTGAATTTATTCCATCCTATGGAAGGAAAAAATAATATATATATACTTTTTTTTTTTTTTCACGAAGCCTAATTAGTGAATTGAGATATGTATTTTAACCCTAGACTAAAACCTCTTTCGCAATCTTATTAAGATTGTTTCTGATTTTGAGCTTCACGTTACTCTTTCTGAGAAACATGTCAAAATGAGAGGCATCCGTTCGATCTGAATGGAATGACAGTTTCTATACTAATCTATAATTATCAAAACGTACGATCAAGTCACACATCGCCATATACTAGGTTTTCTAATTCCTTAAGAGGTTTAGCCAAAATATTTGCGATATAACTAGGGAGTCGTTTCAAATACCACACATGAGTTACCGGACATGCTAATTTGATGTATCCCATTCTATATCTTCGAACCCGAGAATCTGTAAATTCAACCCCACATTGTTTACAAAATTTTGAAGACTCTCTTTTTTCGTCAACTGATTGATAATTTCCGCAAGAACAGACTCCACTCCTTATCGGTCCAAAAATCTTTTCACAAAATAAACCACCTCTCTCTGGTTTGTGTGTTTTATAATGGAAAGTAGAAGCTTGAGTGACTTGTCCAACTACTTCGCCGTTGGGTAATCTTCTTTCAGCCCACACACGGATTTGTTCGGGAGACGCCAATTCAATTCGAAGTTGTGGATAGTTATTGTGATGAATCATAAGATGAAAGTTTTCAATTAAATTTTATTAAACATCTTTCACTTTTTTCCTTAAATCTTTTTCAAATGTCAGATTATGATCTAAATTCACGGCTAAGGAGCGTAATTCTCGAACTAACAATCGAAAAGATTCTGGAACAGTATTAGGTTTAGGTATTGATTTTCCAGTTACAATAGAACCAAGTAGTTTAGAACGAGCTGGAATATGATCAGATTTGATAGTAAGCATCTCTTGTAAGATGTAGGAAACACCAAATCCTTCTAAAGCCCAAACTTCCATTTCACCTACTCGTTGTCCTCCTCCTCTAGACCTTCCGCGAAGAGGTTGTTGTGTGACAAGTGCATAGGGCCCACTGGAACGTGCATGGATCTTATCATCAACTTGATGAATCAATTTCATCATATAAGCTTTTCCTATCGTAACAGGTTGTTCGAAGATATCACCTGTTCGTCCATCAATTAATCGACTTTTTCCAGGATGATCGGGTTCAAATAACCATGGAATAGCTGCTTTCTGACCCGCTTCGTGAAGTTCAGAAAATACTAATTTTCTAGAAGCTTCTCGTTCGTATCTCTCATCGAAAGGAGTTATTCGATAATGTTTTTTCAAAATATCTCCTGCTAAACCGAGCAGACATTCAAAGATCTGTCCTACATTCATCCGTGAAGGTACTCCCAAAGGGCTTAATATCATATCTACCGGAGTGCCATCTTGTAAATAAGGCATATCCTGTCTGGGTAGAATCTTTGAAACAATACCTTTATTACCGTGTCTTCCAGCTACTTTATCGCCTACTTGTATCTTACGTTTTTGCAAAATATATACATGAACCATATTTGCCATATTCGGCGAAGTATCTTCATCATAAATCCATCTCACATCAATAACTCGACCTCTTCCACCTATAGGTACTTTGAGACAACTCTCTTTCGTATTAGCTAATTGAATACCGAAAATAGCTTGCAATAATTTTCCTTCGGGAACACGTAATGAATTCTCAGCTTCTTGAGGTGTTAATTTGCCTACTAAAACATCTCCCGTCTCGACCCAAGAGCCTAGTACTACAAGTCCATTATCGTCTAAGTGCCGAAGTACATAACTATCCAGATGAGGTATCTCTTTAGTGATTCTCTCAGGACCTTGACTTGTTGTATAAAGATTAATCTCATATCTTTCGATATGGAAAGAGGTGTAAATATCTTCGTATATTAAGCGTTCACTAATAAGTACTGCATCTTCGAAATTATAACCTTCCCAGGGCATATAAGCTACTAATATATTCCTTCCTAAAGCTAGTTCTCCTCCCACTGTGGCTGCGCCATCTGCTAACAGTTGGCCTTTCCTCAAGCGTTCTCCCCGAGAAACTACCGGTCTTTGATGTATACATGTATTATTATTTGAACGTTCATATATTATTGATTTGATATCTACAGTCTTCTCATTTTGTAATAATATACTAATTGTTTCACCATCGAGATACGCAATCTGTCCATCTTGATTGGATACAACTACACTTCCTGAATCCATGGCTATTTGACTTTCCAAACCAGTTCCTACAATACATTTCTCAGGTTGAGAAAGCGGAACTGCTTGACGTTGCATATTAGAACCCATTAAAGCACGGTTTGCATCATTGTGTTCGAGAAAAGGAATGAGAGAGGTTCCGATAGAAAAATATTGAAAGGGAAAAATACTCCGAAAATGGATTTGTTTCCATGGAATAGTCAAGAATTCTTGTCGATATCGAGCAGGAGTAGCTCGTTCCTCTCGAATTTCCCGATCTAATGATAAAGTATTTCCAGTAGATATTCTATAATATTCATCTTCTTCCGATGATAGATAAACTATATGTTCTTCCCCCAATGTCTTAGCTATTTTATAGAAAGGACTTAGTAAAGAACCACGATCGCTCACTTTTGCATGAATAGCCAGTGATGCAATAAGTCCAGCATTCATACCTTCGGATGTCTCGATAGGACAAATACGACCATAGTGACTGGGATGAATATCTCGTACTCGAAAACTAGCAGTTCGTCGTGTCAATCCCCCAGGGCCTAAAGAACTTAATCTTCGTTTATGAGTTAGCTCCGCCAATGGGTTGGTTTGATCCAGGAATTGGGATAAAGAATGTGAACCGAAAAAATCTTTAAAAATTGTTGTCAATGGAGCTGAAGTGATTAATCCCTTAGGAGTTACTAAACGTTTACGTCTAGCTACTGTGTGTATGGTTTGTCGAATCAAAATTTCTAAACGATCTAGAGCCAATCTTAATTGTTCTCGTAATAAATCTGCTACAGATCGAACACGTCGGTTCTTCAAATCATCTATATCATCGAGTGTACCTATTCCATAATTTACTCCAATTAAATAATCTACAGCAGCTAATAAGTCTTGGGGTAATAAAAGATGTTCGTTCTCAGGCACATCAAGATTCAGTTTCTTATTCAGATTTCGCCGACCGAATTGTCCTAACTCAAATTTTTGTTGAAAAAATTTTGTTTGTAACTCTTTACATATAGAATCTGAAAATACTAAATTTCCACCGGCAGAGTATAAATTTTTGTAAAGTTCTACTATGGCATCTTCATATGATTGAATATTTTCAGCCTGTCTTTGGAATAGTCTCAAGAAAATAGTGGGATAACGAACATTCTTCAAGATGTCGTTCATATTTAAACCCATAGCTAATAATAATATTAGTATAGAGACTTTCCGATTCTTACTGAGACGAACCCATATTCTTTTCTTTCCATCAATCTCTAATTTGAATCTTCCTCCCCAATCCGAAATTATTGTGCCGGTATAGATTGAATTTCCATTGTGGTCGAGTTCGGAATCATAATAAATACCAGGACTTCGTAAAATTTGATTGATTACGACTCTAGCAATTCCATTTATTACAAAAGTTCCTTGAGAGTTCATTAAAGGAATACTTCCAAAGTGTACAGTTTGTCTTTGTATCCTTCCATTTCTTCTTCGCATCAATTGAGCCGGTACATACAAATCAGATGAATATGTAAAACTTTGATATACAGCGTCTCTCTCTTTAATTAAGGGTTCTGTCAATCTATATCGTTCACCAAATAATCGAAATTCAACTTCTTGATCTATATCTTCAATCTTGGGGAAATTAGTTAGTTCCTCGACTAAGTCCTGATGAATGAAACGTTGGAATCCTTCAAATTGAATTCTTCCAAATTCTGGAAGTACAAACATCTTCTTATTCTCCTTCAATATCATAGTAAGAATTTATTTCCGATGTGGAAATAAGTTCCTAAAGAAAGAATAGTCCGTATTCAATATTATTTATTGATTTTTAAAAATCAAAGACTCGATCGAAATTGTTTTTTTTTTTTCATTTTATTCTCCAAGTTCGGTTCGGCCAGACGAAACAAGAAAAAAAGAACATACTGAATTATTTTTTGTGAGATTTTCCATTGGATGGACCCGAAAAGAGGGAATCAAAAAAGAAATAAAAAAAAAATTACTTGATAATAGCCATCTTAAATGTTATACTCTATATATCTTTTATTGATAATCCTTCTATCTCTCTATGGAGATAGAGAGATAAAGGCGACATAGTCAAGTGGTAAGACAGAGGACTGCAAATCCTTCATTCCCCAGTTCGAATCTGGGTGTCGCCTAATAAAGAGAAAAAAAATATTAGGGGTTGACTATTACCTCAACTCCAAATACAGAAAGAGATGCTCTATATGATATTATAGCCTGTCACGTTAAAAGTATTTGGATTTGTCACGAATAGACAACCCTAATAGCATTATATATCGGTTTCCGAAACAATAAAATGGATTTATGACCTTTTTTGATGGCTAAATCTTGGCTACATTAAAAAAAAAAATTGTATAGAGAAAAATTCTCCCTTTCTATTCTAATATTGCTTCTTTTTTTTCAAAAAATTGTTAACTACTCGGATTTAACATATACCACAGATATAATATTAATTATAATAAAATAGTATATTGAAAACACTAGGATTCATTATTATGGATATAGTTAGTATTGCCTGGGCTGCTTTAATGGTAGTTTTTACATTCTCTCTCTCACTCGTAGTATGGGGAAGGAGTGGATTATAATAAAGGATGGGATTATTTAACAATGATTTTTGATCAAGATCATTGTTAAATAATCTTCTATTTCTCATCCAAGATTAACTAACTCTAAAGATAAATAAATGGTTGAGATTAATCTCAACCATTCATTTATCTTTTTTTTTCTGGATATTGAAAGAATCTTTTGTTCTATCTCCATAAGAAATAGAGATCGTATAATTAATTTTTTTCCATCCCCTTGGACATGTTTTTTCTTCGTCCAATATCATCTCTTTATAAATCAAATCTTTTCTTAAAATCTTCAATAATCTATTATTATCTAATAAAATCTTATTCTTTCTTTTTGATAATAAGTCTATTTTATCAAATTTTTTTTCACGCAAAATTAGATTTTCTGCAATAAAAAATATTGTAGTTCCACTTAACAGTATTTGAGATAATAAAAGAATGGGATCTAAACGCCAACCTTGGAAAATCAGAATACCTCCACACAACAATCCGATGGAGGAAAAGAAAAAGTCGTAATATTGGGATAGGTTAAGACTATTTCATGCTATATCCCCCCCTAAAAACCATATGTGATACGTTGATATCTTTATGGCTTAAGCAAAGGGTACTATCAGTAATAATTACTCCTTCACTCTAAGTCCAAGTTGGTTTTCCTATAACTTCTTGGACTGTCTCTTACCTCATTAATATCATGATGATTTATCAATTAGTAATAATTTAGGCTTAGTTTTTATATACTCGTCATATATATAAAGATTTTTTTTTTCCTATGAAATATTTATCCTTAGACCCAAAATTAACTCCGTTGGTTATGAATTCTATTTTTATTCCCAGGAGAAAACGAAACAGAACCAAAAAGATATTGAAGATTCAAATCCTTTACAAAGGGATGAAATAATAATTTACTCATCCCTCGTGTATCAGTTTCCGAAGTAACCTAAAAAATGTTAAATTATCTTAGCCATAGATTGATTTTTCTTCGTTTTTTCCTCCTCCGAAAAATCCTTTTATTCTCTTTCAAGTTCCATCTTTATTTGATAAAGATGTTGAAAAAAAGATGATATTGGACAAGTATATTCGAAATCACACCTCGAGATACATTTGGTTCCCTTTTTCTAAGGACATACAAGAGTATACCTATCATTATTAGTCCTATTCCTACTATAGTACTAGGACCCAATTCCATATGAATCATAGGAAAAAAATTATTTTCATGAAATATAATGGTAATGGGACTAAAAGAGGCTATCTCAAATAGACCTTTCTAGTCTTTTCCATCAAAAGATTCGTATTCGATACAATTGGAACAAAAAAACCTAAGAAAGATTTATTCTCTGTTATTTCTTAACTGGAAAGAAGTGTATAACCAATTGAGAATTGATTTAATTGTTTTGAGCTGCTGTTTGAACATAAAGAATAAGTAAGAAAGCAGTAGGGATTAGAATGAACAATGCAGTAGCAATAAATGCAAGGATATTTACTTCCATATTCTTATTTCTCGAATTATTAAAGATTAACTTGGAGAAGATATCGTTGACAAGGACTCTTACTCTTCTGCAAGATCTAATTGACTCAACCATTTTTGAATACTCAATTAATGTTTCAAGACGAATAATACAATTAACTCGGTCGAATCAATTCTTTGATATCAATTAGATAGTATAACATAAGATGAAATCCTTGAAATACTTGATTTGATATATAATCTTCTCGAAATAATATTCTCATTTGAAACTATTTTTTTATCATCTCTTCGATAAGTGAAAAGGCTTAGTAGCACCTCATTGATTGAAATTGAAAAAGTCCTTTCCTGATATTTGAGATGTAAAGATGAACCTACTACAGAATCTGATTCGATAATCTAATGAAAAAAAAAAAGCTATCAAGAATAATCTATTCGATAGATCAAACATCTCTATAACTAATAATAGTTTGAGTTTTTACTATCAGATCATTGATTCAACTATTCAGTTAATGAAATTGAATACAAAAAAAAAAATCTTTGATAGATAATTTTTTTATTTATTAATGATTATTTCAATAAGTATCAAAAATTAAGATATCACTAGTAATTCGTTCTCATACTTATTAGGTATTATAATGTCATATTGACATATAAAGGTCTAGTATATAGACTCTATTTGCTGGGATTGTAGTTCAATCGGTTAGAGCACCGCCCTGTCAAGGCGGAAGTTGCGGGTTCGAGACCCGTCAATCCCGATTAATTTATTTGATATATATCAGAGATTATATAATCATTTTTATTGGGTCGAGCTGGATTCGAACCAGCGTAGGCATTGCCAGCGGATTTACAGTCCGTCCCCATTAACCACTCGAGCATCGACCCATGTAGAAAGAGGAACAAATAAAAAAGACTCCAAAATTGAGTCTGTTTCTATTTATCCAATATCGAATCGGATTAATAAAATGATTGAGAAGAAAAACAAGTAACTATTTTGTAAATATTTTATTGAATAAGTACCCCCAGGGGAACTCGAATCCCCGTTACCTCCGTGAAAGGGAGATGTCCTGGGCCACTAGACGATGGGGGCCTAACCTAAGTCTTCTCGTTATGATAATAACGGACGCAAACTGAGAGGTCAATGGTACCAATCCAGTAAAAAAACAACTCAAGTTTTTTTTTAGAATTTACTCCTAATAAGTTGAGATTAAACTAATAATTTGTTATTTACAAATAAAAATTATTCTACTAAATTAGATTTTCGAGGTTGTTAATCATAGTCTATTATATCTTTTCCTTCGAGAGTGCGGATAGCAGGAATCGAACCCGCGTCTTCTCCATGGCAAGGAGACATTTTACCATTAAACCATACCCGCAGAATAACCGGTACTAATATCTATTAAAGATTATATATTCTCTTAATAATAAGATACTCTATTTAGTCGATATTTATAAAATAAAAAGAATGATTGGAACATATTTTTTTTCATAAAAATTTTTATTTCATTTCTTTATAAGAGACTGAAGACGTTCCCCTCCCTTGAACAGAACTAATTAACTTTAGTTCCCAAAATCTACATTAGATAGATTTCTTTCATACCAAAAAGAGTGAACCTGCGATGGGAAAAGTAAACTTAGGGAGGGGAAACTAAAGATCTTAGTATGTTAAATTATGGAAACCTAAGCCCTAAGATATGAAAGAATTGAGTATACCTACCAAAAATACTGATCCAATCCATAACGAAGCACCCGAAAATACAATATTCTTGCTACTTGACCAACCATCGGGAGAGGCAAGCACAACGGGCACACCAATTACTAATGAAAATGAGATAGCAATTAGTGCAAACAAAGCCAATTGAAAGGCAATAGTCATAGTTGTGACTCTCTATGCATTTAGAATCAAAAAATTATACCATCTGATCCCCATCTAGCAAGATGTTAACTAGATCAAAAATAATGAAGAATATTCAAATTCTCCCTATCGCTCTATATTATTCAATAATTCAATTTTGAATATACTTCATGAGATCATAATGAAGTATTTTTTTTTCTCCCAGATGATCATCTATTTTCAAATCCAGTTTGTTCCGAAAAAAAAAAGTTTATTCCAAAAGGAATAATAAGGACGAATTCAAAATCCTTTCACTATATAAAAAGATATTGCTATGATATAAATGCTATACCAGCAATAGTGAAATAATAATACCTTACCAGAGATTTATACTCACTTTTTTAACTAGACTTCTTTAACTAGAGAATAATTTGTAGGAGAGATGGCCGAGTGGTTTATGGCTCCAGTCTTGAAAACTGGCATGGTGTTTCAATACCATCGAGGGTTCGAATCCCTCTCTCTCCTCCCATTCGTTAATAAACTATTCCTAGCGAAACTCCTATCAAAACGAATTATTAGCTCGGCTAAGTAAGCCGAGCTATTCAAAAAACTTTTTAAAAAAACTTTGGAGAAAATTTTGAATTTTTTTTTTACTATTCCTTCACTTCTTCTTATAATTCTTCCGCCTAGTTAAGAGGTGTCATGGAAAGAACGGGTTCAGTATCACGATCAATTCCTTTCTCAAATCCAGCTGCGGCTGCACGAGCTCTTCCCGCATGCCATAAATGACCTACAAAGAAAAAGAATCCTAGAACGAAATGAGAAGTAGATAACCAACTTCTAGGAGAGACATAGTTTACAGCATTGATTTCGGTAGCTACTCCACCTACAGAGTTTAGAGAACCCAAAGGAGCATGAGTCATATACTCCGCTGAGCGTCGTTCTTGCCAAGGTTGTATATCCTTCTTCAATTTACTCAGATCCAAGCCATTAGGACCTCTTAGTGGTTCTAACCATGGGGCACGAAGATCCCAAAAACGCATTGTTTCTCCTCCGAAGATTATTTCTCCTGTAGGAGAACGCATAAGATATTTACCTAAACCAGTAGGTCCTTGAGCAGAGCCGATGTTAGCTCCAAGACGTTGGTCTCTCACTAAGAAGGTGAATGCTTGAGCTTGAGAAGCTTCTGGACCAGTAGGTCCATAAAACTCACTGGGGTATGCTGTGTTGTTGAACCAAACGAAACAACAAGCAGTGAAACCGAAAATAGCAAGAGCTCCTTGACTATATGACAAGTAAGCTTCTCCGGACCATACAAAAGCACGACGAGCCCATGCAAAAGGTTTGGTTAGGATGTGCCAAATTCCACCGAAGATACAAATGGATCCCAACCACACATGACCGCCAATTATATCTTCTAAATTGTCTACACCCACAATCCATCCTTCTCCACCAAATGGAGATCTAAGTAAATAACCGAATATAACACTTGGACTAAGAGTAAGGTTCGTAATCTTTCTTACATCCCCACCTCCAGGCGCCCATGTATCGTATACACCTCCAAAATATAGGGCTTTGAACACTAATAAAAAAGCACCAGCACCTAACAGAATTAAGTGAATACCTAGAATAGTGGTCATTTTGTTCTTATCTTTCCACACATAACCAAAGAATGGAAAAGATTCTTCTAACGTCTCAGGGCCGATAAGTGCGTGATAAACACCTCCAAAACCTAGAACAGCAGAAGATATTAAATGAAGTACTCCAGATACAAAGTATGGAAAAGTATCTATAACTTCTCCACCAGGACCTACTCCCCATCCTAAAGTTGCTAAATGAGGAAGTAAAATCAATCCTTGTTCATACATAGGCTTTTCCGGTACAAAGTGAGCTACCTCGAATAAGTTCATTGCCCCAGCCCAAAATACAATCAATCCAGCATGCGCTACATGAGCACCAAGTAACTTACCAGACAAGTTAATGAGACGGGCATTACCAGCCCACCAAGCGAAACCTGTGGTTTCTTGATCACGACCACCTAAAGATAAAGTTCCATTAAAGAGCGTTTCCACGGGGTAGAACCTCCTCAGGGAATACAAGGTTTTCATGAGGCTGATCCTGAGCTGCCATCCAGGCACGAATACCTTCATTCAAAAGAATATTCTTTGTATAGAAAGTCTCAAATTCAGGATCTTCTGCTGCACGAATCTCTTGCGAAACGAAATCATATGCACGCAAGTTTGACGCTAGACCAACTACTCCAATGGCACTCATCCATAAACCAGTAACTGGGACAAATAGCATGAAGAAATGCAACCAGCGTTTATTGGAAGAAGCAACACCAAAAATTTGAGACCAAAAACGATTAGCAGTAACCATTGAATAAGTCTCTTCAGACTGGGTTGGGTTGAAAGCACGGAATGTATTTGCACCATCACCATCTTCAAATAAAGTATTTTCTACTGTAGCACCATGGATGGCACATGAAGGTGCAGCACCTAATACGCCAGCAACGCCCATCATATGGAATGGGTTCAAAGTCCAGTTATGAAAACCTTGGAAGAATAAAATGAATCGAAATATAGCTGCTACACCGAAACTAGGCGCAAAGAACCAACCGGATTGACCTAGAGGATAGATTGAGGATACAGACACGAAAACAGAAATTGGGCCAGAAAAAGCAATTGCGTTATAAGGACGCAATTGTACAGATCTAGCAAGTTCGAATTGGCGTAACATGAAGCCTATTAAACCGAAAGCGCCGTGAAGAGCAACAAAGGTCCATAGACCACCTAATTGGCACCAACGAGTAAAATCTCCTTGTGCTTCAGGACCCCATAATAGTAAGAGAGAGTGTGCTAAACTATTAGCGGGAGTCGAAACTGCAGCAGTTAGGAAATTACAACCCTCTAAATACGAACTAGCTAATCCGTGAGTATACCATGACGTTACAAAGGTTGTACCGGTGAACCAACCACCTAAAGCGAAATAAGCACACGGGAAAAGCAATAGACCGGACCAACCTACGAAAACGAAACGGTCTCTCCTTAGCCAGTCATCCATACTATCGAATAAATCTTTTGGTTCTTTGGAAGACTTCCCAATGGCTATAGTCATAATGATTCTCCTATTCAGTTGCTTCAACCATTTCTAAGCACCTCGTTAGAGAACGAATATGATAAATTCTTCTTTGAAGAATCATATTCTTATCCCTTCTAAAGAATCTTTTATTAAGGCTATTATTTCCAATACTAATTAAGGATATAAAGATTCTTTAATAAGACCATAAAAATTATGAAAAACTAAAACTATAAGGAGTTATTATTTAATCATTCAATATCACGTTATATCTAGTTTTGGAATGAACTTATTAATTCATTAATTCTTAGAGGGTAGGTTAGCTTTTCTTTTCTGCCCAGCAGATTTTTACCGATCTCAGTAATCTATCTCGGAAATCCAAATTAATTTTGAATTCTTGGATTTACCTCTCTCTCATTAAATAATCAATAGGATGATTTATTTCTTCAACATCAAAGTATGTTCTCGTCAGTTTTATATTTATCAAATAAGACTAATGATAGATAAGAAACGAGTACGACTAATGATAGATAAGAAGCGAGAATATAGTTTTTGTTCTTTTCAGTTCATCATCTAATTAGTTGGTTGATAAATCGGATAAAGCTTGGGACTAGTTAGCTTTTTCACATCCTTATGAGATTATTCTACCAATTTTCAAGATATATTGAAAGTTCTCTTACGTTTAGAAGTTTTTCTTTTTCTCGGATCGATCCTATAGCAATGAACAAATACTATTTTTTGAATACTGTATATAACAACGTTATATCTTATGAAAAGCAATTTGAAGAAAAAAATATATATATATTTTTTTCTTCAAATTGCTTTTGAAATAATCTCTGTAATAATTGCGAGACAATATTCATTAAAGAATCACAACCAATTGTCTCGTATATAAAGAATTGATAATATGATTATTGTCAAAAAATATAATAAATATTAAGGTGATAGTCTCTAATAAATTCTGATATTAGAGTAGCTAATTCATCAATAACACTAGAGATTATATTTATTTATATATCTATCTCTCTCTTTCTTAATTATTTTATTGATTCTTGACACCCGAGGAGAAGATGAGACTTAAAAAAAATTTCTTTAATATCGTATTCTTATCTAAAAATTCCGTAGTATATTACTAATCATGTGATTGTCACATAATATTTTTATATTTTCATTCTTATCAAGTTTCGTGGTTAGATACATAAAATGTATGGAACAGGAAGAAATAGAGTTAAGAACTTATAATTATAACGAGTTTTATTTCGTCTTTATTCCACATTTTACTACTAAATTGGACTTATAATTTTTTTTTTCGCCCAATGGTATGTGCTTTGTGAAACACTCAAATTATTCTACCAATCAGTCAATATTCTAGATTTGATTCTTAATCCATAATCTATTATGTGATTAGCCCTTTATCGGATTTGAACCGATGACTTACGCCTTACCATGGCGGTACTCTACCACTGAGTTAAAAGGGCTTAATTTTTGACAGATCACGATACAAATATATTGTACAGGCAATAGATAATGTATATTGTCTATTTCAGAAATGGATCGATACTGAAGAAAAAATTTATTTCCTTCGGTATAAAAATAATTTTGTTAATTTCGGAATAACTTTAGTATATTATAAAAGAAGTATTGTGAATCTACTCGAAAAAAAAAAAGAATAAACAAATAAATTGATACTAAAAATGAAATATCCATCTAATAAATAATATATATATATATATTATTTATGAAATATATAAAACATGTAGTTAGTGAATGAAATAAATAATATTTTTTTTTTGTGTACAGTGGGGCACAAGAGGAAGCGGCCGAGCGGCCCGGCGGTCATCTTAAACGGCGCATGGACAGAGAGGCGGAGGAGGAATACCGTTACGATAGTACCGATAGTGTCGACAATGTCGATAGTGTCGATAGTGTCGATAGTGTCGACCTTTTACTGAAAATACCATAAATTGATACGGGGCCCTTTGATATCCTATCCCCTATTCCAAACGAGGCGAGCACTCAGTATAGTGCTGGTTGATCCGAAACGCGGGTAACCTTCTAAGGACCACCCAATGTGTAGGATAGTACAAAAAAGGGGAAATAGGGAAGTGTCGAAAAGGAGTCAACAGTGTCAAAAGGTTCAACAGTGTTGGAAGTGTCGACAGTGTCGACAGTGTCGACCTTTTGCTAAAAATCCCATAAATTGATACGGGTCCTAGTCTTTCCTCTCCAAGGAAATTTCTAAGCCAAGGAAGTCTTGGCTGGTTCTCCTCATACATTGATCTAAATAGTCAATAACCACGGCTTTCCTACGGGGCCGAGTGAGATAGAGCAACCCGTCGTTTTCTAAACTGATAGGGAGTCCTATTCTGGACTGAAGCATAGTATCCACTATATACATAAGGAGAACAAGCTCATGAGAGGCTAATGCTCGAGACGTTAGCAAGCCTTCGTGGTACCGACTTCTGTGTTTACAGGGGAGGGTAACCTCCTCCGACCTTCCGTAGTAGGGGCGCACTCGGGTGGGCCAATATATCTTTTCCCTCTGCCCGAGGTAAGCCTGGAAATAGGCCAGCTCCTGCAGAATAGGCTGCTTCAGAACCATCCGGAGGTATTCCTCGGAATCGAGCCCAGAGAGACCCTCGCACGCCTCCATCACTGTATTTCTGATAGACCCAATCCCCCCCAGCAGGCTCGCACCATTCAATCCGGAGTAGAGGAGCACTTTCAGTAAAGGCTTAGGAACCGCCTCTCCCCAAGTGGACAATATATACTTCCAGAAAGAGCCCGATTGGTAAGCCTCCCAGGTATTGGGAGCCTTCTCCTTCCCCATAATACCCGCGTAAATCGCAGTGTGGCATGCCACCATGTCCGTCTCTTCTATACATGGTCCTACCGGAAGTAAGACTCTACTTAGTACCTCCTTAATTACCTTCTTGCAATCCCTCCTCAGGTTTGCTATTGTAGCGGCCCCCCCTTCTCCTTGAGGGATCATTCTGGGATAACCTGAGGAGTCCTTGTAGTGGGTCGCAAATAGCTGTCGAACCGAGCATCTTCTCAGGAAATAGGTGCTTCCGCCTCGCTTGAATAGGCGGAAGAGCATGTAGCAAACCTTGGTAATATCCTGAGAGGCCCTATTAAGAAGAGTCAGAAGGGGGAGAAAGATAATAAAAAATAAGATCTTTTCTAAGATCTTTTTACTGATTAATTCTTTGGAAGAATGAAATTATAAAGAAATTATTATGGGAGTGAAATCGGAACAAATTAATTATTAAATATGAATTGTTGGTGATAAGATGAGTCGGTTAACTTCAAACATTTACCTACATCACAAACAACGAAGATCAAACAAATATGGGTTGTTTTTATTCGTATATCCGTATTTCACTTGCGGAGACGGGATTTGAACCCGTGACCTCAAGGTTATGAGCCTTGCGAGCTACCAAGCTGCTCTACCCCGCGCGCAATATATTCATTGCAATTATTATAATTAATATAATAATTACGTTGAATATATTATGTAATTATGAGATAGATTTTTCCTTTTGGAATGCTGCTAAAAATTACTATTCAATTACCAACTAGATTTAGTTACTCCAGGCAACAAACATGTATGTGCCATTTCACGGAGTACATGTCTTGATAAACCAAAATCTCGATAATTAGATCTGGGTCTTCCGGTCAAGAAACAACGACGATGGAGACGTGTCGGTGCACTGTTACGTGGTAAAGATTGTAATTCTTTATGAATTGCCAATATTTCTTCCAAAGATGAAGCATCTTTTATTTCGTTCTTCAAAGATTGACGAATAGACTTATATTTTTGTACCAATATATTCCTCTTTTTCTCCCGTTCAATAAGACTTTTCTTTGCCATATTCCTGCCATAAGATTTCGTTAAGAATAACTAAAGTAATTTTTTGAATCACTTTCGAGCGAGATGGAATCAAAAGACTCTCATTCATTATTTCTTCCCTGCTAGTAGAAGACGGAGGAGAAAAAGATTGAGCCTACCATTAATATACAAACCAATGGTAGGCTTAATCTAATCACTTTTGCTGTGAGAGAAAAATATTATCCGAATTTCCCTGATGTGGAAGCGATTGAAAACGCTGCATACGTAAATATATAACCTACAGAAAAATGAGCTAATCCTACTAATCGTGCTTGGACGATAGAAAGAGCTACTGGTTTATCCTTCCAGCGTACTAAATTAGCTAAAGGTGTACGTTCATGAGCCCACGCTAGGGTCTCAATAAGCTCTTGCCAATAGCCACGCCAGGATATAAGAAACATGAATCCAGTGGCCCAGACAAGATGACCAAATAGGAACATCCATGCCCAGACAGACAAGCTGTTCATACCAAAAGGATTATATCCATTGATAAGTTGTGAAGAGTTTAACCATAAGTAATCTCTCAACCATCCCATTAAATAAGTAGAAGACTCATCAAATTGCGCCACATTTCCTTGCCATAGAGTTATATGCTTCCAATGCCAATAGAAAGTGACCCAACCTATCGTGTTTAACATCCAAAAAACAGCTAAATAAAAGGCATCCCATGCTGAAATATCACAAGTTCCACCTCTACCTGGACCATCGCAAGGAAAACTATAACCAAATTCTTTTTTATCTGGCATTAATTTGGAACCACGTGCATCTAAAGCACCTTTAACTAAAATTAATGTAGTAGTATGTAAACCTAAAGCAATAGCATGATGAACTAAGAAGTCTCCGGGTCCAATTGTTAGGAATAATGAATTGCTATTATTGTTTATGGCATCCAGCCAACCAGGTAACCATAAGCTCTGACCAGCATTGAATGCTGGACTATCGGCTGAAGATAAAAATACGTCGAAACCATATAAAGCCTTACCGTGAGTAGATTGTATCCATTGAGCAAATACAGGCTCAATCAGGATTTGTTTCTCCGGAGTACCAAAGGCTAACATAACATCATTATGAACATAAAGTCCTAATGTATGAAAACCTAGAAATAGACTAGCCCAGCTTAAATGAGATATTATTGCTTCTTTATGTTCTAACATTCTTGCCAATACATTATCTTTATTTTGTTCTGGGTCATAATCTCTGATAAAGAATATAGCGCCATGAGCAAAAGCACCTGTCATAATAAACCCAGCGATGTATTGGTGATGAGTATACAATGCAGCTTGAGTAGTGAAATCTTGTGCTATAAACGCATAAGCAGGTAGAGAATACATATGTTGAGCTACCAGAGAGGTAATTACTCCTAAAGCGGCTAACGCAAGACCTAATTGAAAGTGGAGAGAGTTATTAACTGTATCATAAAGTCCTTTATGTCCACGTCCCAACCTACCTCCTGGAGGAGTATGAGCTTCCAAAATTTCTTTTATGCTATGTCCAATACCAAAATTAGTTCGATACATGTGACCAGCGATAATGAACACAACTGCAATAGCTAAATGATGATGAGCAATATCAGTTAGCCACAAACTTTGAGTTTGTGGATGAAATCCTCCTAGAAAGGTTAAGATACCAGTACCCGCTCCTTGAGAAGTACCAAATAAATGATTAGTTGAATCAGGATTCTGTGCATAGACACTCCATTGACCCGAAAAAAACGGTCCTAACCCTTGGGGATGTGGTAATGCGGTTAAAAGATTATCCCATCTTACATGCTCTCCTCTCGATTCGGGAATAGCAACATGAACCAAATGTCCGGTCCAGGCTAAGGAACTTACTCCAAAAAGTCCTGACAAATGATGGTTAAGACGAGATTCAGCATTTTTGAACCAAGAAAGACCTGGTTTCCATTTAGGTTGTAGATGCAACCAACCTGCTATCAGAAACAAAGCAGAAAGAGCTAATAAGAATATAGCTCCAGTATAAAGATCTTGATTCGTACGTAGACCGATTGTATACCACCATTGATAAACACCGGAATAAGCAATATTAACGGGACCTGGAGCTCCTCCTCGAGTATAAGCTTCTACAGCTGGTTGACCAAAATGGGGATCCCAGATTGCATGAGCAATAGGCCTCACATGTAAAGGATCTTGTCCCCATGCTTCGAAATTACCTTGCCAAGCCACGTGAAATAGATTCCCAGAGGTCCAAAGAAATATAATGGCTAATTGACCGAAGTGCGAAGCAAAAATCTTTTGATAAAGACGTTCTTCAGTCATATCATCATGACTCTCGAAGTCATGTGCGGTAGCAATACCAAACCAAATACGACGAGTAGTTGGGTCTTGAGATAGGCCCTGGCTGAATTTTGGAAATCTTGATGCCATAATGCTTTTCAAATCCTCCTAGCCATTATCCTACTGAAATAATTCTTGCTAGGAAGAACGCCCATGTTGTGGCGATCCCACCCAGAAGGTAATGAGCTACTCCTACAGCACGTCCTTGTACAATACTCAAGGCTCTAGGCTGGATAGCAGGAGCAACTTTCAATTTGTTATGAGCCCAAACGATAGATTCGATGAGTTCTTGCCAATATCCACGGCCGCTGAATAGAAACATTAAACTGAAGGCCCAAAGAAAATGAGCAGCTAGGAATAAAAGACCATATGCAGATAATGAAGAACCATAAGATTGAATAACTTGAGAAGCCTGTGCCCATAAGAAATCACGAAGCCATCCATTAATAGTTATTGCACTCTGTGCAAAGTTTCCTCCAGTAATGTGACTTACCACACCTTGATCGCTTATACTCCCCCAAACATCAGACTGCATTTTCCAACTGAAGTGAAATATAACTACTGAGATGGAGTTATACATCCAAAACAACCCTAAGAAAACATGATCCCAAGCAGAAACTTGACAAGTTCCTCCCCTACCTGGTCCGTCGCAAGGAAAACGAAAACCAAGATTAGCTTTATCAGGTATTAAACGGGAACTACGTGCAAATAAAACACCTTTTAATAATATTAATACAGTGACATGGATAGTGAACGCATGGATATGGTGTACCAAGAAATCTGCGGTTCCTAAAGGAATCGGTAATAAAGCTACTTTACCACCTACTGCTATTAAGTCACCACCTCCCCAAGTTAGACTGGTACTTGCTGTTGCATTAGGGGCTGTTAAGCTAGGAGCGAAAGCATGAGTATTTTGTATCCATTGGGCAAATATAGGTTGCAATTGAATAGCCGTATCTGAGAACATATCTTGAGGACGTCCTAAAGCACTCATAGTATCGTTATGGATATATAAGCCGAAACTATGGAAACCTAAGAAAATACATACCCAGTTAAGATGTGAAATGATTGCATCGCGATGTCGAAGAACACGATCCAATAAATTATTGTATTGAGTAGTTGGATCATAATCTCTTACCATAAAGATCGCTGCGTGTGCAGCAGCTCCAACGACGAGAAAACCCCCAATCCACATGTGATGTGTAAACAAAGAAAGTTGTGTACCATAATCGGTAGCTAAATATGGATAAGGAGGCATCGAATACATATGATGAGCTACTATAATGGTTAAAGATCCTAACATAGCTAGGTTAAGAGCTAGTTGAGCATGCCATGAAGTAGTTAAGATCTCATAAAGACCTTTATGACCTTCACCCGTAAATGGACCTTTATGAGCTTCCAAGATCTCTTTTATGCTATGTCCAATGCCCCAATTAGTTCTATACATATGACCGGCTACCAAGAAAAGAACCCCAATAGCTAAATGGTGATGTACAGTATCAGTCAACCATAAACCTCCTGTTACTGGGTTTAATCCTCCACGAAAAGTTAAAAAATCGGCATATTCTGACCAATTTGCGGTAAAAAACGGGGTTAATCCTTTAGCAAAACTGGGATACAATTGAGCCAAAAGGTCACGATTCAAAATAAATTCGTGAGGAAGAGGTATCTCTTTGGGATCGACTCCAGCATCTAAGAGTTGGTTAATAGGCAAAGAAACATGTACTTGATGCCCTGCCCAGCCTAAAGAACCTAGACCTAACAAACCTGCTAGATGGTGGTTCAACATGGATTCAACATCTTGAAACCAAGCTAATTTAGGAGCGGCTTTATGGTAATGGAACCAACCAGCAAAAAGCATCAACCCTGCGAAAATTAAAGCACCAATTGCAGTGCAATAAAGTTGTAATTCATTAGTAATTCCGGATGCTCGCCAAAGCTGAAAGAATCCAGAGGTTATTTGTATCCCCTGAAAACCTCCACCTACATCTCCATTTAGAATCTCTTGTCCAACTATTGGCCAGACTACCTGAGCACTAGGTTTAATATGAGTAGGATCACTTAGCCATGCCTCGTAATTGGAGAAACGAGCTCCATGAAAGTACATACCACTTAACCAAATAAATATAATAGCTAGTTGGCCGAAGTGAGCACTAAATACTTTCCGAGAAATATCTTCTAAATCATTTGTATGGCTATCAAAATCGTGAGCATCAGCATGTAGGTTCCAAATCCAAGTGGTAGTGTTAGGACCTTTAGCCAACGTTCTTGAGAAATGTCCAGGTTGAGCCCATTTCTCAAAAGAAGTCTTTATAGGATCCCTTTCCACCACAATCTTGACTTCTGGTTCCGGTGAACGAATAGTCATCGAGATTCTCCTCTCTTCGGACGAGGGATAGCAACGACCTGCCAACAATCAACGGGCAACTTCTAAAAGATATTTTTAAATTTAAAAAATATTTTAAAAATATTTTTTTTTTTCTCGATCAGTTTAAGACTGGAACGACTATAACAAAGAAGTTATCTAGGGCAGGCATTCAATTTTATTATTACACAATCAAAAAGTGCTTAATGGACCTATCATAGATTCTTAAAAAGCACCTCAAAGAGCTTCTTGTTATTTTTCTTACTAAGAGTAACTTCGTAACTAATATCAAAGATATATTCTTTCTTTAATACCTCAATCTTTAAAATATATTGTTCTTAAAATCCTATACTCATTTTTTGAGACGTCCTGTAATCTTTAACCAATTCTGTGCTTCGATATAATTGCTTGGAGCAAGCGCTATTGCTTGTTTCCAGTACTCAGCAGCTTGATCAAACCAAGCTTCTGAAGTCTCTGGATCTCCCTGTTGAATGGCTTGTTCTCCTCGGTCGGAATAGGTTTATCCCAAAAGATTTCCTTCCCTTAGAACCGTACTTGAGAGTTTCCTACCTCATACGGCTCAAATAAACTATTAGTTAGTTTTCCCTCGACTCAAATATTGAAAAATTGAAAAAAAAAAAAGTTTTTTCCTTCACTATCGGGTTGATAAAAAAAGTAGAAATAGTTAATGACATAAGTTTATTATTTCATCATCGATATATGAAATGGTGTCTATTCTCCCACCGATCAAAGAATTATCAAAATTGTATTTTTTATCTTTGAAAGGTAACTATCTCACCTTTCTATAGAGATTTTTTTGAGAACATTCTCTCTTTGGGATTTGATACTACACCGTCGCTTACTATTTCCTCGTTTCTAGTCAATTTCATTACATAAATTGATTTTATATGAGTAAGCAAATACTATCGTATCAACCCAAACTTTCAATAATGGATCTTTACGGTGCTTCAATTATCAATTTAATCAAATTATCCATGGAAGAGGCAGGCTTTAATCTCGTCTTCATGTTCGGGTTCCAATGAAGAATCCTATTTTCTACAGCTGATAAAAACTGTTTTTATTTAACAGTGCATATGTAGAAAGCCTTCTTTCTGAGTAGTTATGAACTAATAAATCTTGTGGTAGAGATAGCCGCACGTAATGACAGATCACAGCCATATTATTGAAAGCTTGTGGTAAAGAAGGGTTTCGTTCCAATGCTTGGGAATAATATTCTAAAGCCTTAGCATGCTCTCCATTACTCGTGTGAATAAGACCTATATTATAGAGTATGTAACTTCGATCGTAAGGATCAATTTCGAGACGCATGGCTTTATAGTAACTCTGTAAAGCTTCCGCATATTCTCCTTCAGATTGAGCTGACATTCGTTACGGTCGTTCATCCCTGATGATGAACTCCGTTTCAAAACCGTACATGAAATTCTCACCTCATACGGCTCCTCCTGTATAATTTATAGAAAGAAAAATATTCTCTAGAATTTTAGACTCTCACATTATAAATTAACAGGGGCTAGTGTTCTTAGAATTAATCTCTAGCCATCCTTCTTGTAAATATTCCGTTGTCAACACCATATATGGTGCTAGAAATCAAATATTTAACAATTTCTTTGTTCTTAGCGCTTTGTTTTCACAGGGATTAGCTACTTCGACAATCTCCGATGATTCTATGGGTATCCGAATACAAACGAGATGGATGTTTGTTTTCCCAATCATTTCTATTAGTCGTCGGAAAAAGAAAATATCGGTTAGATGAAATTATAACGAAGCTTTTGTGTTGTCGATTTCTACACGTAGTGCCTTTCCCACATGCTTACCCATAAAATAAGATTCTTTTAAAACTATTTCATAGGTTTAACCTTTTGCTTAATACCAAAATCTTTGAAAGATTGAAGCATCTAAGGCTGCGTTAATCGAGGATACACGACAGAAGGAATTATTTTATCTTCAAAATGCACCTTCACTTAGCGTAAGTCTTATGAAATTAAACATTATCCTAATCTGATGAAGATTAAGTTGATTAGTTTTTTTTACAAATCGCACCATCTCTATAATAAGTAAAAGCTTCTTTTTCTCTCTGAGTTGTGGGTATCACTTGTAATAGTATATCCGCTACTATTGTAAAAGTCTTATCAATAAAATTGTCATTTCTTTGGGATCTAGGCATAGTTAATTAGATTCTTGCTTTTATTTCATCTATTCACTCATCATTCAATCAAATTAAGATCTAGTTATATTTAGGATCTAATTATATGTAGTGGAAAGAATACCCCATTTTTAGATATTCTTATACGGAGACATATGTAAAAAATAGTGAAATTAATCTCTTTGTCGTCTCAAAGGAATAACAATCTCTCTAGATAGTTATATAAATTTCATTATCTTCCTACCGATACTTATTTCATCAACATCTTTTTTCTGTTTCCAGAATCAGCGAGTCTGGGTATGAAGAGGAAGAAGAAAAGGATTAAAGTTGATTTTGTGATAGTTATTACCAATAAAGACTTGTTGTCTCGTCTTCTACTCCCTAGAATAGAGAAATGATAAAAAATCTAAGGAAAGATGACCGAGTGGTTTAAGGTGTAGCACTGGAAATGCTATGTAGGCTTTTGTTTACCGAGGGTTCGAATCCCTCTCTTTCCGAATCCCATCCTGAACTGAATTTTTTTATTACACTGTCATAACGAATCTATAATCTATCGATTAGATAGAATCGATATCTAAAGGACTTAATTTTTGATACAGTGGAAATAATAGTAATGAAAAAACAAAGTCTATATAGATATCATTATTTTGCTTTGTAATATATATTTGCTTTTTGGTCCGAATAAAACAAAAATTATTTCATTCAAAGAATGAACGAAGAATCTAATACATCCTTACAATATAAAGTATAACATAAAAACAATATTCTTTGTATCTTCAACCATCCATGTCGATTTTAAGCTTTACGGGAATAATATTCCACAACTAGCAATTCATTTATATTCAAACCAATCGAGTCACGAGTAACTATTCTGTTAACAAATCCTTGAGGTTTATTATCTTCCAATGAAGAAAGAGTTAGATGTTCCGGTATTTGGTCTTTATTCAAAGATTCCAAATTCTTTTTCATCAAAATCTGAGAATTAGGTTGATCTCGTACACTAATAATATCTTTGGGTTTGCAACGATAACTCGGTATATCTACTAGACGATTATTGACTAAGATATGTCTATGATTAACTAATTGTCTAGCTGCGGGAATGGTAGGAGACATACCTAGTCGAAAGAGAATGTTATCCAAACGCATTTCTAATAATTGCAATAATACCTGGCCTGTTGAACCTTTAGCTTTTCCAGCAATACGAACATATTTAAGTAATTGTCGCTCCGTCAATCCATAGTTAAACCGTAATCTTTGTTTAGCTTCCAAACGAATACAATATTGAGATATCTTTTTCGAGGCAGATTGATCAATTGCAATCTGTGCTTTTTTCGATTTCAATGTTTTATTAGTAAGTCCTGGTAAATCTTTTAGACGACGAATTATTCTTAAACGAGGCCCTCGATAACGGGACATAAAAACTCCTTTTCTGTAAGAAAATTGATAACTAATAATAGATTATTTAATTCTAATACGAAATAGATCAAAATTTGATCGATTTCTCATAAGCTTGTTCTTACCAAATATAACATATAGATTTTAAATAAACATCATGGAATATTGAAAATGAATATTGAAAATAGTTAAATTGTGACTTTCGAAGAAGAGGAAAGAGTAATTGGAAACAGAGAAGCGAAATGAAAATGAAAGTGAAGAGCCAGCTATCGGAATCGAACCGATGACCATCGCATTACAAGTGCGGCGCTCTAACCTCTGAGCTAAGCGGGCTTTTTTCGATCAACTAAAAATTCATTCTCATCTTCTTTTAGAAGTGAATCAAAAAGTGAATCAAGCATAATGTTTATTGCTTTTTTTATTATAAAATGATTCATTAGAAATATACAATTGGATATTGCAATTAAACATTGATTAAATCGACATATTTTTCTATACTATTTGTAATAGATACAGATAATCTATTCAATTACTATAATATAGTAGATTTTTTTGTTGAATTGATTGGATAAACGATTAAATAACAATCGAGAGTATTTCAAAAGTTCTATTTCTGATATATCAGAGGGTCCAACAAAAAAAAAGTCCAAAGGGGGTATGGCGGAATGGTAGACGCTGCGGACTTGATTAATTTGAGCTTTAGTATGGAAACTTACTAATTGATAGCTTTCAGATTCAGGGAAACCTAGGACTGTAAAATAGGCAATCCTGAGCCAAATCTTGCCTCGAGCGAGGATGAGATAGGTGCAGAGACTCGATGGAAGCTATTCTAACGAATTGATAAAACATGATCTCATCGAAAAGAATCTATTGATGATGAACCCTCAATAGAAAAAAAAAGAATTCTAAATATCTTAGAAATGAAAGAGATTCAATATATCTCTGATAATAGAATCAAAAATATATTGGGACGATTTAAAAATTCATTAAATAATGAAGTTGTCTTTCAGTATTATACCTGTTAACTGCTAATTGTTAAAAAGATATTTTGAAGAGATAAGATTTTGTAATAGATAATTGTCGAGGATAAAGATAGAGTCCAGTTTTACACTGTTGATAGAAACAGCAATGCAAATTGTAGTAAAAAGAAAATCCGTTGGTCTTTGAAGACCGTGAGGGTTCAAGTCCCTCTACCCCCAAGTAATAAATCAGTCAGACTTTTAATTAGAAATCTCATGAAATTGACTTGATCAACCTTTACCAATTTAAGAAATGGTACAATGAATAAAATGGAAGCATCTTTATGCCAGATACAAGATTCAGATGAATCTCTTTCTACCCATTTTTTTTTATTCTCTCTGAATGTATTTGTTGTTCCCTCCAGTTGACAGAGAATCTAAATCTTTCCTAAAATACATTAGGAAGAAACAGCCGGGATAGCTCAGTTGGTAGAGCAGAGGACTGAAAATCCTCGTGTCACCAGTTCAAATCTGGTTCCTGGCATTTCAATTGAGGCATCAATTGATTACTATATCAATAGTAATATAAGAAACAGGATTTCTCTATTACGGAACCAAACAATATATCAATATATTTATAAAAAAATAAATAAATAAAAAAAATGTTTCGAATTCTTTCTATTTTTAGTGTGTTTTTTATTATTTCAATTCAATCCCCTGGATCTAAAAATTGGAATTGGCTTAAAGGATTTAGAGAAAGAGCAAGTAATACCAAGAGATGGGATTCTTTGTTAATTGGGATTAGTATAAGCCAGATATTTTTATTCCTTATTGTGTATAGTCAGTGGTACTTGATTCAACGAATATAAAACGATTATTTGTTGTTTCTTTCTATTAGAGGGCTCTTGTAAGTAGCTGAGACGACATTATACTACTATACTACCAACAAGAGCCTCTAATTAAGAGGTTTTTATTTTTCAAGTATTCCAATTAATAGAAACATTTGAAATTCTTACTTATTAATAAGCATCTTGTAGCTCATAGAAATTGGGGACAATATAATCTTTACGTAGGGGCCATCCAATCCAACTTTCAGGCATCAATATACGCTTAAGGCGTGGATGACTCTCATAAATAATTCCGAACATGTCATAAGATTCGCGTTCTTGAAAATCAGAACTCTTCCAAATCCAAAACACAGACGGGATTCTAGGATCTTTTCTCGAAACAAAGATTTTGATACATACTTCTTCAGGTTGATCGGCATCATCTTGGACTTTTGTGAGATGATATACACTAGCCAAACCTCCTCCTGGCGTTACATCATAAGCACATTGGGAACGAAGGTAATTGAAACCGTAGACATATGAAGCAACAGCTATAGAAGGCCAATCCTCAGGTCTAATTTGTAAAATTTCGATTCCTTGGTAGTCGAAACCCAAAGGCCTATGAGCTAATTGATGCTTGGCCAGCCAAGCAGATAATCGACCCTGCATTTTAATATTGGAATTATTACCGATAATAGTATCTGTATAATCAGCTGTCATTTCTCGATTTATTTAAGAATATTTTTACTTCTGTCCGTTTGATACTAATTCTTCCTCATTCAGGAAGAGTTTATTATCAAATAGCATCTCATTGATAGCTCTTTTTAAAGGAAGATCTAGGAGAGGTATGGACGATTGATCCGATATATATTGTCCAGTATGAATACTAGGTACAAGATTGAATTGATGATTTGAAGTAAAAAATCTATTTTCTTTTTTATTTTTAGTTCGATCTCTATATGTCTCTTGAGCCACTTTTTTACGAAGTTTAATTATAGCATCTATAATGGCTTCAGGTTTGGGTGGACAACCTGGCAAATAGACATCTACAGGAATCAACTTATCTATTCCTCGAACGGTACTATAAGAATCTGTACTAAACATACCGCCTGTAATAGTACATGCGCCCATAGCAATAACATATTTTGGTTCAGGCATTTGTTCATACAATCTTACCAGAGAAGGAGCCATTTTCATGGTTACAGTACCAGCTGTTATTATAAGATCAGCTTGTCTAGGACTTGATCGTGGTACTAGACCATATCGATCAAAGTCGAATCGTGAACCAATTAGTGAGGCGAACTCGATGAAACAACAACTGGTTCCATAGAGAAGGGGCCATAAACTAGAGAGTCGGGCCCAATTGGAAAAATCATTCAAATTAGTTGAAATAATTGAATTTGACATGTTTTTATCAAGGGAATAGGATTCCATAGAATTAATCAATGGCGTATCAACCTCGATCTCATTATTTGAATGATTAGAAGCTAAGACCATTCTAATGCTCCTTTTCGCCATGCATAGATTAAACCAATGATTAGAATAAGCACAAAGATTAAAGCTTCGATAAAAGCGGAAATACCCAGTTCTTTGAAACACATAGCCCAGGGATAAAGAAAAACTGTTTCGACATCGAAAATAACAAATACTAAGGCAAACATATAATAACGAATTTGGAATTGAATCCAAGCATCTCCCATGGGTTCTATACCTGATTCGTAACTAGTTAGTTTTTCCGGTCCTTGACTAACAGGTGCTAAAATTTTGGAGATTGAAAATGCTGAAATAGGAATGAGACTAGCTATTAGTAAGAATAACCAAAAAGAATCATATTTGGGAAGCAAAAACATGAGAATACTCCTATATTTTCATCGAATCCTCCATTATCTTAGTAATAATTGTAAAAAAAAAAAATTCTTACTAAAATCTACATAGAAAGATCGAAATAAATAAATGTTTTTTAGCAAACTTTTTATTGAAAATAAAAAAGTTTGCCTATGGATGTATACTAATATGACCGAATTTATACAAAGACATTATTATTTCATTGCTATTCTGAATAATAACAAATATTCTTAAAATAAAGTGAAATTACTGATTATTTGAAGGACCGACTATCCAGATTATGTTTAGATAATCCTTCCTGATCGCGTTTGCCATACAAACCTCTCTCAAAGAGATTTTTGATTCTTAGCACCAATTACAGAGAAAAAAAATACGAAGGATAACTTTTTATATCCAACAATATCTTCCTTCGATCAATAAATTTTATTTAGGCCCTTGATAGAAAAGGAAGAAGATGTTCAAATTCAATGAACTAATCAGTTCGAATCAATAATTTCTATCAAAGATATTAGTAATTCTTTATGAACTAGAAGAATTTAAGATTTGTCAATAGATAATTTATACTGAAGTAATTTAGGGCTATACGGATTCGAACCGTAGACATTCTCGGTAAAACAGATCGAAGTATAATGTTTGAACTGTTTAATGAACCCAACATGCATCTTCTCTTTGCATTGGGCTCTCTTGTTAACTAAAATTTTCATTAGTTAATTTTCCATCCTTTTCTTTTCAACGAGATAATAAGATGGTTCCGTATGCTCAAAGAATTAATTCAAAGCAATCCCAAAGTTTTTCGAAAGAGTCTTCAATGTTGACGTAGGTTTGCCTTATTCAGGAATGGATCAACTCAAATAGAGTTTCTATCACTTCCGATGAGATTATGATACTTTATACACCTTAAAGTTCATAAAGCGAAATAGAGAATATCTTGAGGTCCTCGTATTTTCCCCATCATCCCTAGCATTCAATCAACTTTGGATTTACCATATCAACGATATAATTTATTCAAGACTTAAGCTTTTTGTCATGCTATTGTTCCCTTCTATCCGGATAAGGAGTAAGACAGAAAATTTCACATAACATTTTTTTATGAATCGGAAGAAGATCGATAAACTATTCCCGAAAAGCATTGGCGCACGTGTAAACGAGGTGCTCTACCGCTGAGCTATAGCCCTTATTATAACGACTCTATTGTATAGTAGTTATATCCAGTATGTTTTGTCAAGTTAGATATTAAATTACAAAGATTTTTTCTAATTAATCATTTAAATTGAATCTTATAAAGACTATGATATTTATAACTTTTCCAGTTATCATTATAACTAACAACCTACTTAACTCAGTGGTTAGAGTATCGCTTTCATACGGCGAGAGTCATTGGTTCAAATCCAATAGTAGGTAAAAGATTCGAATCTAATAGTTAGTAGGTAAAACTTATTAGATACCGTAATTTTGAATTAATATCTAATAAGTTTTACTAATTTCGAAAGAATATTAAGTATTTTTGAAACTCTCAAGTTGGTTTATTAACTTGTCATAATAGAGTTTTTTCATAGAAAAAAATCAGTTGGTTACGAAACAGATTGAGTAGCATTTATTGCCTCTAATCTTGCTTTAGCTCTCTTGAATGCGAGATTAGCTTCAATAGTCCTCTTCTTGCCTTCAGCCTGAGCTAAGTTAGTTTGAGCTTTTTTAAAATTCTCTTGAGCTTCTTCAAAATCAATTTCAGTAGCTGTTTCTGCTTCGTTCACTAGTATTGTCATTTGATTATTTTCTATCGTGGCAAAACCACCCATCAAAGCCATAGTGGACCATTGTCCATCACGACGTATTCTTATGACTCCTATATCTAAAGCTGTGAGAAGTGGAGCATGATTAGGTAATATACCAATTTGACCACTATTAGTCGATAATATGATTTCTTGAACCTCAGAGTTCCAAACAATTCGATTAGGAGCCATTACACGAAGATTTAGTATCATCTTTTTCTTAACTCTCCACTTGCAAAGTTGCAGCCTTTGCGGTCGCTTCATCGATATTGCCTACCAAATAAAAAGCTTGTTCAGGAAGGCTATCTAATTCCCCGGAAAGAATCATTTGAAATCCTTTAATTGTTTCTATCAGACTAACATATTTTCCTGGAGAACCAGTAAATACTTCTGCTACGAAAAATGGTTGTGATAAGAAGCGTTCAATTTTTCGTGCTCTAGCCACTGTTAAACGATCCTCTTCCGATAATTCATCCAGTCCAAGAATAGCTATAATATCTTGAAGTTCTTTATAACGTTGTAAAGTTTGTTTCACTCCCTGTGCGGTCTCATAATGCTCTTCACCCACAATCCAGGGTTGTAGCATAGTCGAAGTTGAATCTAAGGGATCTACAGCCGGGTAGATTCCTTTGGCTGCTAATCCCCTGGATAATACAGTAGTCGCATCTGAATGTGCAAATGTTGTAGCAGGAGCCGGATCAGTCAAGTCATCTGCCGGTACATAAACTGCTTGAATGGAAGTTATAGAACCTTCTTTGGTGGAAGTAATCCTTTCCTGTAAGGAACCCATTTCTGTAGCAAGGGTTGGTTGATAACCCACAGCAGAAGGCATTCTACCTAATAAAGCGGAAACCTCTGATCCTGCTTGAACAAAACGAAATATATTGTCAATGAATAAGAGTACATCTTGTTTATTAACATCTCTGAAATATTCAGCCATTGTCAGAGCTGTTAAACCGACTCGCATACGAGCTCCTGGTGGTTCATTCATCTGACCATATACCAAAGCTACTTTTGATTCGGAAATGTTCTCTTGATTAATTACCTTTGATTCTTTCATCTCCATGTAAAGATCATTACCTTCACGGGTCCGTTCTCCTACGCCACCAAATACTGATACACCTCCATGGGCTTTGGCAATGTTATTAATCAATTCCATAATAAGAACTGTTTTTCCCACTCCGGCCCCTCCGAACAATCCAATTTTTCCTCCACGACGATAAGGAGCTGAAAGATCTACTACTTTAATTCCCGTTTCAAATATAGATAGTTTAGTATCTAATTGTGTAAAAGCAGGAGCAGATTTGTGAATAGGTGATGTTGTGCCAGCATCGACAGGTCCTAAATTATCAACTGGTTCTCCAAGAACATTAAAGATTCGTCCAAGAGTGACTTCACCGACAGGAACACTCAGAGGAGCTCCCGTATCAACGACTTTCATTCCTCTCATTAAACCATCGGTGGCACTCATAGCTACGGCTCTAACCCTATCATTTCCCAATAATTGCTGTACTTCACAAGTGACGTTAATCTCTTGACCTGCTGGATTCTGTCCCTTAACAATCAAAGAATTGTAAATATTAGGCAACTTACCTGGGGAAAAAGCAACATCGAGTACTGGACCAATAATCTGAGTAATATATCCCGCATTCTTTTCCGCTGCTGTCGAAACTACAAAAACAAGAGGATTGGTTGTCATGAATAATCTACTTCATTAATTTCGTCCGAAATTTTTAATAATAAGCCTCTTTGGTATCAAGTCGATCGGTTAATAACAAAAAATTAACAATTTCATTTACTTCTTTAATAATAGCATATATTATATATAATCAAGATTCAAAGGATTTATTGGAACAATTTGCTCTTTATATTGGAAGAAACGGGATTGAAGAAACAAAAAGACTTTACTTTAGATGAAAAAGTAGATTATATTATATATAGAAAGTATAGTATCGTTCTTAATTCTTTATCCCTTTCTATCTCTTCGAATGAAGTAAAGACTTTTTATAATTGCTTTTTTTACTTCATTGGCTTTTCATTGGCCAGTTCAACAATGAAATTATTCTCAAGTCAATGCATAATAATATTTGAGAAAGATTTTGGTGTTTTTAGCGGATATTTCTGGTGGAACAGTGAAAGCTGGGTTGCATTATACAGAAAATAATTTATAGAATACTAGTGTCTCATCCTTGAGATAATGTTTTGTATAATATAAATACGATATAAATCCATTCGGATACGTTTAATGTTTTTTTCACAAAATTTTTTATTTATGTCGAGCAGACCTCACCCTTGCAAGAATTATTGATTGAGTTGTAGGGAGGGACCTATGTCACCACAAACGGAGACTAAAGCAGGCGTTGGATTCAAAGCTGGTGTTAAAGATTATCGATTGACTTATTATACCCCTCAGTATGAGACTAAGGATACTGATATCCTGGCAGCATTCCGAATGACTCCTCAACCTGGAGTACCACCTGAAGAAGCGGGAGCTGCGGTAGCTGCCGAATCTTCTACCGGTACTTGGACCACTGTATGGACGGATGGGCTTACTAGCCTTGATCGTTACAAGGGTCGATGCTATGATATCGAACCCGTTGCTGGCGAAGAAAATCAGTATATTGCTTATGTAGCTTATCCTTTGGATCTATTCGAAGAAGGTTCTGTTACCAATATGTCCACCTCTATCGTAGGTAACGTATTTGGATTCAAAGCTTTACGAGCTTTACGATTAGAGGACTTAAGAATTCCTCCTGCTTATTCCAAGACTTTCCTAGGTCCGCCTCACGGTATCCAAGTTGAAAGAGATAAATTAAACAAGTATGGTCGTCCACTACTAGGATGTACTATCAAACCAAAATTAGGTTTATCTGCTAAAAACTATGGTAGAGCTGTTTATGAATGTCTTCGTGGTGGACTTGATTTTACAAAAGATGATGAGAACGTAAATTCTCAACCATTTATGCGTTGGAGAGATCGTTTCTTATTCGTAGCAGAAGCTCTTTTTAAGTCCCAAGCTGAGACAGGCGAAGTAAAAGGGCACTACTTAAACGCTACTGCAGGTACGTGTGAAGAAATGATGAAAAGAGCAGTCTTTGCTAGAGAATTGGGCGCACCCATTGTCATGCACGACTATCTGACAGGAGGATTTACTGCAAATACTACATTGGCTCATTATTGTAGAGATAATGGTCTTCTTCTTCATATTCACCGTGCAATGCATGCTGTTATTGACAGACAACGAAATCACGGTATACATTTCCGTGTATTAGCTAAAGCATTGCGTATGTCCGGTGGAGATCATATTCATGCTGGTACGGTAGTGGGTAAACTTGAAGGAGAACGTGAAGTAACTTTAGGCTTCGTTGATTTACTTCGTGATGACTACATCGAAAAAGATCGAAGTCGTGGTATCTATTTCACTCAGGATTGGGTATCTATGCCGGGTGTATTCCCTGTAGCTTCAGGTGGTATTCATGTCTGGCATATGCCCGCTTTAACTGAGATCTTTGGAGATGATTCCGTATTACAATTTGGTGGAGGGACTCTGGGACACCCTTGGGGGAATGCACCTGGTGCAGTAGCTAATCGAGTCGCTTCAGAGGCTTGTGTACAGGCTCGTAATGAAGGACGTGATCTTGCTCGTGAAGGTAATGAAATTATTCGTGAAGCTGCTAAGTGGAGTCCTGAATTGGCTGCTGCTTGTGAAGTATGGAAAGAAATTAAATTTGAATTTGAGACAATTGATACACTTTAATCTCTGTGTCTTATTCAGTTTTTTCTTCCATTCACTAAATCTTTCAATAGATTGAATCAAAGAATATTAAGAAAGAGAGTTTTTTACTCTCTTTCTTAATATTCTTTTGGATATATATTAGGGTTGGTAACTCAGTGGATCAGAGTATATGGTTCCGAACCATGAAGTCAAGGGTTCAAATCCCTTCTAGCCCAAATAGTACAAATTTCTGGTATGGAGGAAGAAACAGAGGATTTTTCTTTTCTTAACCCTATACGAACTTTTTTTTTTCGATTACAAATCCCATTGGATGATTCAAGAAGAGATTCTAATATACCATTAGTTATGTAAAAATTTAATTATGTGAAAAATCAACCGATAATTGACAATTATTTATAAAATCAAGTTCATTTAAATATTTTGAATAATTGCTAATTAATCTCAACTAAATGTCTTATTTATAGAAATAAGATAAAGTACCCTTTCCATCTCTAGCTCGAATCTCTCGAAAAACAACTTACTAAATATTAATAATTCTTTTTTTTATAGATTAGGAGATCTCTATGTCTTTAATAAATTGGTTTGAAGAGAAACGCAAATTTGGTGGATTGATTGGAGCGTCTATTGAAAAAGCTACGAAAGGATATGTCTTGAGTGAAAGAGAGAAGGATAGATATATAAATGTCGATACTAATAAAGGATTATGGACTCGATGCGACAATTGTGAAAATATGCTCTATATTAAATTTTTGAAACAAAATAAAGGTGTTTGTGAGGAATGTGGTTATCATCTACAAATAAATAGTACAGAAAGAATTGAACTTTTAATCGATCGTGACACTTGGATTCCTATGGATGAAGACATGGTCGCACAAGATGTTCTTAAATTCTCTGATGAAGATTCTTATAAAAATCGTATTAGTCTTTCTCAAAAACGAACAGGTTTAACCGATGCTGTTCAGACAGGTATAGGAAATTTGAATGGAACTACTGTCGCACCTGGTGTCATGGATTTCCAATTCATGGGAGGTAGCATGGGTTCTGTCGTCGGTGAAAAGATCACTCGTCTTATTGAATACGCGACTCAAGAATCTCTACCACTAATTATTGTTTGTGCTTCTGGAGGAGCACGGATGCAAGAAGGAACATTGAGTTTGATGCAAATGGCTAAAATATCTTCTGTTTTGCAAATTCATCAAGTACAAAAAAAATTATTATATATAGCCGTTCTTACTTATCCAACGACCGGTGGTGTCACAGCTAGTTTCGGTATGTTGGGCGATGTTATTATTGCCGAACCAAAAGCATATATTGCATTTGCGGGGAAAAGGGTGATTGAACAAACGTTACGTCAAAAGATCCCTGATGGATTTCAAGTAGCTGAATCTTTATTTGATCATGGATTACTTGATTTAATTGTTCCGCGTAATCTTCTAAAAGGTGTTTTAAGTGAGATATTCGAACTTTATGATTTAGCTCCTTGGAAAGAAAAAAATAATCAAGTTTAGATTATTTTTCGAATTCTCTTAAGAATAAAAATAGCCAATTACTATTAATCTATTAAATCGCTTTTCGATCTCAACATCATCATGTTTTTTATCCTAGCAATTAGTTATTTATCATTTCATCCCAGTACTTTATCGATATTATAATGATATAATGTATTTGTATCTAGATGCCAGACCTTTAAAGTACTCTCCAGGTTATATCGAAGATATTATTCCTCGCTTAATTTTTGAGAGATATTAAATCTTTTAACACTTCAAAATATATGTGATTGTTCAAGCGAAAACAACAGCATCTTTCATATGTGTTTTATGAACAAGGTGTAATCAATAAACATAAAGTATAATAATTTCATTACTGTTTTTATAGTAACTATTTTTTTAGAATAAACAATATTATTAAGGTAATATCTTTATGACAGCTTCTTACTCACCTTCCATTTTTGTACCTTTAGTAGGTTTAGTGTTTCCAGCAATTACAATGGCTTCTTTGTCTATATATATTGAACAAGATGAAATAGTATAAGATCTTAATCCCAAAAATTTTTCTAGAATTAGCTATTTTATAAAGACCCCCCTTTTTTTTTTGCGCCATCCATTAAATGAGAGATTTCAAAAATTTAGCTATTTAGCCTCATACAGAGGTTACTAATAATATTGAGTAACATTTGTGTTCCTATACCATGTTTCATTCCTCTCTCATGATCTGAAGGAAGGAAACATGGTATATTCTATTTTTGATTCAAAAAATAGAATATAGTATTCATAAAATAAACTTGACAGTTGAACACGTCAAAACTGTATCAAAATAGTCAGTAGTGAGGGAGATGAAATAATTTATACCATAAAGAAAAATCCAGGAAATATCGTTATGAATTACCAATCAGAATGGCTTCGAATAGATCTTATAAAAGGATCTCGTAGATTCAGTAATCTTTGTTGGGCTTTTATTCTGGTTTTTGGTGCAACAGGTTTCTTCGCAGTCGGATTTTCCAGTTATCTGGGTAGGGATTTAATACCGATCCTTTCATCACAACAGATTCTGTTTATTCCCCAAGGAATTGTAATGTGTTTCTATGGTATCGCAGGTATTTTTCTCGGTTTCTATTTATGGTGTACCATATTATGGAATGTAGGTAGCGGCTACAATCAATTTGATAAACGAGAAGGTATTGTTTATCCCTTTCGTTGGGGTTTTCCCGGAGAAAACCGTCGTATTTGTATTCGATTCATGATCAAAGATATTCAAGCAATACGGATGGAAATTCAAGAAGGTTTTTCTCCTCGTCGTGTCCTCTATCTAAGAATAAAGGGTCAGCAAGATGTTCCTCTGACTCGTCTTGATGAAGAGTTAACCTTGAGAGAGATGGAAGAGAAAGCTGCCGAATTAGCTCGTTTTCTGCGTGTATCAATTGAAGGTTTTTGAATATTAAATTCAAGGCGAAGATTCTATTTCTAGTTATCGGGGAGGATTAACAAGAAAACAAAATAATAGAGTAATGTTAGATATTGAAAATAAATAAACTTTTCATTTTTTTTTATTAAACAATGTCTTGTTTCTAAATATCGACCTACTGATAGAGAAATAGTACTTATGAGATCATACTGGTGGAAACTTCTTCAGCAATTTTTCGATACTCCATATCGCTCTCTAGAGAGAGCTTATAGAGCTAGCAAACGGATACAGCATATAAGAAAAGAGTCTTTGTATCAAAGAGATAAGATATACTCCTCACAATATTATTGGCAAGCTATTTTTTTTTATACAAATATGGAATTTAATAATTCTGTATTTACAATATATTGGAGTCTTTTGGAACATAAATTTAGCATCTATATACTAACTATTTTGAATAGAGGGAAATGTATTTTATCCAATCATTTTTCTATCTCTTTTTCTAATAATCAATATCCATCTTTTTTTAATGCGGATAAAACCTTTTTAAAGAGGGATTCTTGTAACTTTTTTTCGAACCAATCAAATATTGTGTTTTTTCTTGTTGTTCCTTCAAAAAAGCTTTGTCCAAACTATTTTAATAATACCGGAGAAAAAAAAAATAAAGAGGATAATATTAACGATTCGTCCGAAAATAGATTTATTGATGAGTCTTATGTTTCTGCAAGAAAATCCATGTCGAGAGAATCGAATAAGATAAAACAAATAAATCGAAAATTAGCTTGGATTGAAGCTACTTTGAATGATTTAGATATATGGAGACATTCTTATTCTGTCTCTTCCTCATCTACGAAAATAGATAATAACCTTGAACAACAGTTCTCTGTTTTAGAATCGAAAGATACTCCTATTGCTATGATGGCTTATGAATCTATAAGTCTCGTACCTCGGTCTATAACTCGTACTTTATCCCGATTTAAAACGGAATTGACGGGTGATTCAAACTCATTAATACTTAATGAATTTCGATTAGCTAAATATCAAGCATTAGCTTCTATACAATATATCGGATGCTTGTTATTTCTTCCCTTCATAATTTCAATGCTTTCAAAAACATGGTTTTTGGAATCTTGGATTACAAATTGGTGGAACACGTCTCAATCTCATATTTTTCTTAATACTTTTCAAGAAGAAAGGGCATTGAAAGAACTTCAAGAAATGGAAGAATTACTTTGGCTAGACAGAGTAATGACAGATTATGTTAAGGATCAATCACAATATCTTGATCTAGAGATATATGAAGAAACGATTCAATTAGTAACAATATATAATGAAGATAGTATTCAGATTATTTCACATTTATTAACAGATATAATTAGTATTGTCACCCTAATATTTTTGTTTATTACAGGGCGAAAAAGACTTGCTGTTTTAAATTCTTGGATTCAAGAACTATTTTATAGTTTGAGTGACACAATGAAAGCTTTTTCTATTCTTTTATTAACCGATTTATGCATTGGATTTCATTCGCCCCATGGTTGGGAAATAGTAATAGGTTCTTTTTTAGAACATTTAGGATTTTCGCATAACAAACATATAATATCTTGTTTTGTTTCAACCTTCCCAGTCATCTTAGATACAGTATTTAAATATTGGATTTTTCGTCATTTAAATCGTATATCTCCTTCGATTGTAGCAACTTATCATACAATGAATGAATAATAGATCTTTCATTGATTAAATATATTGCTTATTATCATTATCAACTATTTAGGATACTCGAATTCTAAGAAGAAATAGAAAATTATTGATTTTTTATCTTTGTGATTGTTGAAACAGCAGAATTTTATGGGGTAAAAAAGATGCGTAAAATCAACTTATTCATAGAAATTTTTGACACTATCAATAGAGCTATGCAAAACAAAACTAATTATAACTGGCTAAAAGAATGGGTAATTCGTTCATTTTTGATCCTGACCCTTCTGACTTGGCCATCCGTCTCAAACGCATATCCAATCTTTGCACAGCAGGGTTATGAGAATCCTAGGGAAGCAACTGGACGTATTGTATGTGCTAATTGTCACTTAGCTAAGAAACCTGTAGATATTGAAGTCCCACAATCTGTACTTCCAGATACTGTATTTGAAGCAATTGTTAAAATCCCTTACGATATGCAGATAAAACAAGTCCTTGCTAATGGTAAGAAAGGGGGACTAAATGTTGGAGCCGTTCTAATTTTACCCCAGGGATTTGAATTAGCTCCCTCCGATCGTATTCCGACCGAGATAAAAGAGAAAATAGGTAATCTTTCGTTTCAAAACTATAGCCCCGATAAAAAAAATATTATTGTAGTAGGCCCAGTTCCTGGTAAAAAGTATAGTGAGATTGTTTTTCCCATTCTTTCACCAGATCCTGCTAGTAATAAGGAATCAAATTTTCTGAAATATCCTATCTATGTAGGGGGAAATAGAGGAAGAGGACAGATTTATCCTGATGGAAGTAAAAGCAATAATACAGTTTACAATGCTTCAGCGACGGGAAAAGTAATTAAGATATTTCGTAAAGAAAAAAAAGGTGGGTATGAAATAACGATTGAAAAGACATCAGATGGTCGTCAAGTGGTGGATATTGTACCTCCAGGACCAGAACTAATAATCTCAGAAGGTGAATTTCTTAAAGTTGATCAACCATTAACTAATAATCCTAATGTGGGTGGATTTGGTCAAGGAGATGCTGAAATAGTACTTCAAGATCCATTACGTATTCAAGGTCTTTTATTATTCTTTGCATCAGTTGTTTTGGCACAAATATTCTTAGTACTTAAAAAGAAACAGTTTGAAAAAGTTCAATTAGCTGAGATGAATTTTTAATAGATATTCGTCCAGTCTTCAGTTAGTCAAAGCGTTTAATTGATAGAATTTCCATCTTTTAGTGATGGTTAATGCAATGAGATCTAATTTAGATTTTCAAAATTTGTACGACATGATTAAGATCTCCTTAGAGATTGAATGCTTCGAATATTATTATCTTCTTCCCCTATTGAAAGAAACTTCAAAATCTTGGGGATATGCATCAATAATAAATCTATTTATTCTCAGAATGATGGCCCAGCAAACATTGAGAAATATTTATCAACTTAATGAATGGTCCTCAGAGCTTCCGATCGATTGTGAAATCTCCTCATCACCCTCTTATGCTGTTCAGCAAGAAAAGACAGATCAAGAATTAGATATATATTCTGAATCAGGATATTCTTTCTGTGTCGACGAACAAGATGTGATAAGACTTTTTTCTTCAATCAATCATTCTTTTTTTTTTAATAAAAATTTTTTCAAGGGGGATTTGAAAATTCATCAGAAAGATATTAAAGAATCATCAGATATATCTTTCTTTTACTGGATCTTGCATTTTGATCGAACAGAATTAGATTCTCTCGGTATTGAGATACAATATACCAATAATCTTTCCAGTCTTGTTCATCAACTACCAAGAGAATATATTTTGTACGTCCTTCTTAGATTTGTCCTAGTTCATAAAGAATGGAAAGCTGAGAAATGGTATTTAAATATGGCTTATACTGCTTATTGTGACAATATATGGGATATTTCAAGTAAGTTCCTTAAGATGGTTCGTTTCGAAAGACAAATATTGTTTTTTTCAACTCGAGTAATAAATTTTCAAAATCTTTTTTAAAAATTTGGAATAATTAATAATTACGAATCAATAATTGAGTGAATAATTTTTAGGAATTGTGACGATCTATTTGCTTCTTGTTGATTCTTTCAATAAAATAATTTGAAATAGTATCTTCAGAGAGACTTTACCTTTTTGATACCTAAAAAGGTAAAGTCTTTCTATTTCGAATGAATAATTATTCATTTACATGTATGTAGGATATTATACATGTTCAGTTTATTGTTTCTTATAGGGATGATCCCAATCCAGAGTATGCTCCATAAAAGAATATTCCCGATGAACCGATCACAAGTATACCAGTTACAGTACCTATTAGCCAGAGAGGAATTCTTCCAGTGGTATTGGCCATTTATCTTACTCCCTTTTCCATTTCATCGGGTGGTCATGACTTGAGACATAAACAGTCACAAATAATTAGGATCTTAAATCTGTTTGAATGACTTGAAAAGATTCTTGTTGATTTTTCTTTTTAATTGAAGAAATAGTTAGAAAATGAAACAGCAAGTACAAAGATCAGTAACAATCCCCAGTAGAGACTTGTACGGTTTAATTCTACAGTTTGTTTATTTGGGTTCGGTTGTGTCATAACTTTACAGTTCAGAAAACGATTATTACATTTTGGAAAAAATTATCTCTGAATAAATTGCATTGCGGATATAGATCCTGAAAAAAACACTGTAGGTATGGCTAATCCGTGAACAGCTAGCCACCTAACTGTGAAAATTGGATAAGTTCTATCTAGAGTCATTGATACCTCCTAAAGGGATCTAGTGAATTCATCGACCTGTTCCAATGAATTAAAACGGCCAGTTATTAATGGAACTTCTTGTCGGCTCTCTGTAAAATACTCATTTGGTCGAGGACTTCCAAACACATCATAAGCTAAACCTGTACTGACAAATAACCAACCTGCAATGAACAAAGAAGGTATGGTGATGCTATGGATAACCCAGTATCGAATACTAGTAATAATGTCAGCAAAAGGACGCTCTCCCGTATTACCAGACATTTTTAGCTCCGTATATTCTTATAGGGGCAAGGGGGATTTATTCCCAAAAAGATAGAGACTAGAAGATATAAGATCTACTGATATATCCTATCATTCCTTGTTAAGTTGTCAATATTATACCGAGGGTATCTTTAAAATATACTAGAACAGTATAGCTAGCCTTCTTTTGACGCAGCAAGATAACTTCCATAAACGGCGGAACTTAATAAGTCTCAAATAATCTTCTTTCACCATAGATCTTTTTATAGGTTGGAAGAATGCTTATTAACCAATTACTTTGTTATAATTATTGTGGAGAAGTGTATACTAGATTTGTTGGTGTAAATAAGTATTTTAATCTATGCTTACTTTATTAAGTTACTTTGGATTTCTTTTTGCTGCATCAACGTCGACTTCGGTTCTATTTATCGGTTTGAACAAGATACAGCTTATTTAATATATTAAGGAGAACTTAGTTCCAAGTTCTAAAAATTTCATTGTATTTCCCAATGCTTTATATCTCTCTGTATTCACAGCAACTTCGGGAAGTATCTAAATTAGATATTTTCTTCATTTACTAAAAATTAAATGGTTGAAGCCCTGCTATCTGGAATTGTGCTAGGTTTAATCCCAATAACTTTAGCGGGATTATTTGTAACTGCTTATTCACAATATCGACGTGGTGATCAATTAGATCTTTGATGGAGAATATAGACGACTTATTCTTTGACCTCTCTGAAAAGAAAGAGAGGTCACATCGTATGAAGAGGATTACGATGATTCGATCCGAGAAGGAACGAAATACAAATCGATTTCAACAAGGCTTTGGAGAAACCATCACGCCCTGTAGGATTTGAACCTACGACATCAGGTTTTGGAGACCTGCGTTCTACCGAACTGAACTAAGAGCGCTCTCTCTCACTATTTCATAAATCTATTGATGAAATCGAGATATATTTCATCAATATCTAGATTCTCTTCATATTAAATATTTTATATCAAGTGAATGGAGATATACTTCTTATCTATTAAGAGCTTGTTTCGAATCTTATTACTACTCTATATAGAAGTAGGGATGACAGGATTTGAACCTGCGACATTTTGTACCCAAAACAAACGCGCTACCAAACTGCGCTACATCCCTATCAACTACTTTTTTTCTCCATCGAGGGGATTATAGCTAATCCTACCACTTTCTAGCTAGCTTTGTAGATCTTTACAATTCCAGTTACTTCTGTTCCTACCCCCCCCCCCCCCCCCAATAAAATTTTTATTTATTGATGATTTTTGAAGAGAGATAAATCAAGACTCTTTCATAGTCTAAAAGTTATTTATTCGGACATAATTCATTTACATATTTTTTGTTTGTTCCCACTGGCTCCGACCCAAATCGTAGCTTTCGGTGATTATTCATGTAGTCAGCCATGATATATATATATACTATGAAATAGATAGTATTGCTATTCAATACCAGATAAAAGGAGGATTTGAGATGCAAGATGTAAAAACATATCTTTCTACAGCTCCTGTACTAGCTACGTTATGGTTTGGATTCCTAGCCGGTTCATTGATAGAAATTAATCGTTTCTTTCCAGATGCTTTAATTTTTCCTTTCTTTTAGAAGAAAAAAAAGTTTTTTTAGAAGAAAAAGGAAATAGAAAAAAAAAATATTCAATTTTTGAGAAATAATTGATTCAATTATGAAAGATTTTTTTGAGAGCTAATCGATAAATTGAACTTGAACTATTCCAATTTTTTCTATCTCATTGGGGAAGATATTATAACCTCTTTTTTCGAACGTTCAAGATATTTAAGATTCAATATTCGAAAAAAAAAAAAAATTATGGCTAAGAGTAAAGATGTAAGAGTAACTATTACTTTAGAATGTATTAGTTGTGATCGAAACGATTCGGATAAAAAATTTCCCGGTGTTTCTAGATATACCACCCGAAAAAATCGACGTAATACACCTACCAGATTGGAGTTGAAAAAATTTTGTCCCTATTGTTCTGAACATACTATTCACAGAGAATTGAAGAAATAAGAGGATTTCTTTATACGGAATAAATATTCTTCAATAGTTCTTCAAGGTTTATGAAAGAAATTATGAACAAATCCAAAAGATCTTCTCGTAGACGTTTACCACCAATCAGATCTGGTGAAATTATTGACTATAAAAATATAAGTTTGCTTCGTAGATTCATGAGTGAACAAGGAAAGATTTTATCCAGACGAATGAATAGATTGACTTCAAAACAACAGCGTTTGATGACTATTGCTATTAAACGAGCTCGTATCTTAGCCTCATCACCTTTCTTAAATAATGAAAGTTAATTTCAGTAAAATTTGACTATAACTAATTCCGGAGATTGCTGATTCGATTTTCGATGATGAAAAAGAATGAACTGCAGTTCCAAGAATAGATTATTTGATTCGTAAAGATAGAATCTTTATTGGTCTTTCTTCTTCTTTTTCTCCCACCTCCCCGGAGGACATTCTCCGGAGAGGTTCTTTTTCATATTTATAAGCTCACGTACCAATCTCTTTTACTATTCCTAAAAAACCATTCCTGTCCAAGATAGCAATCTGTGCAAGTATTTTGCGATTTAAATGAACTTGTTTTTTATACAAAGAGTGAATTATTCCGTTGTAAACAATTCCATTATTTCGACATGCTGCATTAATCCGAGTAATCCATAAACGACGAATATCTCTCTTCCTATTATTTCTATCCCGTTGCGCATAAACTAACGCTTTCATTTTTTGCTGGTTAGCCGTACGGAAGAGTTTTGAATGAGCTCCCTGAAATCCTGATGTGAATTTAAGAATATTTTTTCGATGTTTTCGAGCTACATATCCACGTTTCACTCTAGTCATTGATATTTACTCCCATAAGTTATTAGGTCGTAATTCAAAATAATTAATTCCGTTAATATCGTTATTTATTAAACTAATTTTTTAATTTAATCCCTAAATGAATTGTTCATTTTTAGTACAGATCCAACAGAATGTTTTTTTTTCGTTTCCAAAGATAGTATCTAGTATCTTCATTTTATATTTTTAATACCATCTTAGTTTAACCAAGAAATCAATTTAGGACTCTCAATTCAACGTAAGATTGAAAACGAGAACGCTAAAATCGGAATTATAAATTTTTCCTCTTCATAAATGAAAAAAAAAAAAAAAGAAACTAATCTCTCTGATGTAGGAGATAAAGATTCCAATGGCTTTTGCTACTATAACCTTCCTAGCCATGAAGTATTGGGGTTAAGTACCTTCTTGGTAAGCGGGGAATAAAACCTTGCACCAAAATAAATCATGGATTCCTAAGTTTCTATGGTCTCTTCTTCAACAGAGAGGTCCTCTCTATATGCCGGAGCCTTTTAATTTCTCAAGAATAAGATGAGAATGCTATGGATAAATTGTATAATTCCCAATCTCTAGCTCTACTCGATATTTCGAGCAAAAAATCTATTTTAAAATAAGACTTATTGTATAGTAACGACATTTGATCTCGAGAGTTAGCTGGGTAGCTGACCTTACAAATCTGTTATTGCAAGGATCTCAGCTTAATTAGTAGCCTTTATTTCCTTTTTCCTCGCTCAATGAATCATTTATTTTTAATATCATTGAAGAATACATTTAATCCTACACCGGGATAATTGGATTTGCACCAATAAAAACCATAAATTCCATCTCCAAAAACGGTAGATGATAGATCCTCGCTTCACTGGATAAGAGTTCTTCTGCAATATCAATCTCCTAAAATTGTTCAGCTTCTGATCCGAACAAGTCGCACATACACCCTGGTACATACTCCTCTACGTTGAGGACATCCTCGAAGGGCAGGGGATTTTGTTCTATCTTCTATTGGTTGTCTTGTATTCCTAATAAGTTGTTGGATAGTTGACATTTGTTTAATAAGATGCAGAAATTTTTGGTTCAGATTAATCCTAACCATATTGAATTGTTTAAAAAATCGATGGTTTTTTTATCCCCGAAAAAATTCTTCGTCTTCCTTTCCGAGACCAAAGGAAAAAAAGTATTGAATGAAACTTAAACGGAAATAGGCTTAGAAAATTTTATTTCAGTCTAAGTCTCATTTAAGACTTGATAGATCTTGAGCGAGTCTCTAAATTTTGGAATTATCTATACCTAACTCGTATTGTACGAGATAGAAAAAATTATTATTTAGAAATAAAGAATAGTTTTCTATTCGACTTCCTTAGTAATATAGTCTAGTAATAGAATCAATTTCTTATAAAAATTTAAGAAGTTTCTAATGCTATAGGATCAACAATACCATAAGCTTTAGCTTCTTCTGCTGACATAAAAACATCCCTTTCCATGTCTTCAGAAATGACCCATAAGGGTTTACCTGTTCTCTGTACATAAACTTTGGTGATACAATCACGAAGTTTCAACACTTCTTCTGCTTCCATAATACATTCTCCTGCTTGTCCATCGTAATAAGAACTAGCAGGCTGGTGAATCATAACCCTGTTACTGAACATTCAAATAAACCGTACAGGCATTATTATGCATACGGCTTCTTATATTAAAAGATAGTACTAGATTCAATAATAATCTAACATTTAAAAGGAATTGGTATTAGTAAGATTAATCTCAATAGAAAGGAAATAAATTGAGACCTTATTAAATACTCGTCATAGAATCTATATACCATCCTTTTTTATAGAAAATACTATGATGGTTCCGTTGCTTTTTCCTTTTTCAGACTAAAAAGCAATCCCAAAGTTTTATATTGATCATATGATTTTTATTATATAATATTTCATCAAGATCTGGTGATTCATTCCATATTGAATACATAGAGTTTATGACGCTAGAATAAACCTCTAAAATCTAATCTTAAAAAATATAATCTTAATTAATTAAAGATAATCACAAAATTTTGTACTATCTCGATATTGAAAAATCAAATTAATTTTTTTTTTTCGAGTTCAATATGCCATGCTATCTTTACCTCGATCTAGTTCGGTGAAGGCATAGTAATTATCTATATAAATCATTGGCGCCAAGCGTGAGGTAGTGCTATACGTTTAGTTATTTCTCCTCCGGTTAAGGTGAAAGATCCCATTGAAGCAGCTAATCCCATACAAATTGTATGTACATCTGGTACTACAAATTGCATAGCATCATAAACAGATATTCCTGGTAATACTGCTCCACCAGGAGAGTTGATATACAAATACATATCTTGAGTTTCATCTTCTCCATTCAGATACATCATAATACCAATAAGTTGATTTGCAATTTCATCATCTACTTGTTGACCTAGAAAGAGCAATCTTTCTCGATAAAGTCGGTTGATTAGGATAGGTTTGGTCATTCTCCTCCTTCAGAACCGTACAAGCAATTTTAAAAGCATACGGCTCAAGCAGATTCATAGGATATTGAGAAGTAAGATTCTTCCTTATTATATTGATATTTTTATCTCTAGTTATTGGTAGAAGATGGTCTCATCCCTCAAAATCTTTTTACTACTTTTGGTTCAAGTTTGTTCTCTCTTCCTCTGTCTCTCAGTATCAATCGAACTTATTGAACTATTCTTTAATTGGTGTATTAATGAGAAATTATTCCTTCTTGTTACATCAAGATTTTCTTGTTTTTTCTTGGGTCTATCTGACAGAATCGTTAGGTTCATGCTCTACTTCGGAGAAGTCTTTATACTATCCAACTATTATTTGTACATATAGGACAAATAACTATTCCTCTATCCTTAATAACTGATTCCTATTCCATTTTTACAAGTTTTTTTATTGATTTTCAATTTCATAATTACTATTATCATCATTCAAGAATTTTTGAAATTTTTTGAGCGAAGCCTGAATGCTTGAACCAACCATAGATTCTTGTGACTAATAGATCTTTTTTACGGGTTTAAGATCATCTCACGCGCTAGACTATTGATGATTTAGTCAATCTTGAGTGAGACAAGAACATCTTGATTGGATAAAAAGTGACGGGAATAGCTTCCGCATAACCCAATATTCTAACAAGTCGCACTATACGTCAACCCAAACTGCATCTTCTTCTCCAGGGAGACGAAAAGGTACTTTCGGAACACCAATGGGCATATAATAATGGGTAAAGACTGACCTCTGATATGAAAGCGTAGCTTGTGAAAAGGTAAAAAGTCTCTTTATTCCTTATATGGAATATTAGTATCAATCTATATGATATTAGAAAATTAATATTAATCTACATTATCCAGAAACATACTAGTTATTTACTAGTAGATCTTACTAATAACATAAAAAGAAATAACGTGACAAAAAAAATAAATGGGACCAATCTCCACATTGTTATGCAAAATCTGTGAATGCTAGAATATCTATGTCTATTCCTACAGCTAAACAGGGAATTAATACCTACTCCCATTTTATCTATATAAATAACTTGAAATAAAACTTTAAATTAGTAATTATTAGTACAGAATAATTTATTATTTGTAATATATGAAATGTTTTGGAATGCGAGAAAGTTACACAGTATTTACTTCTCTTTAAAAAAGGGGTTTTTCAATGGGTTTGCCTCGGTATCGTGTCCATACCGTCGTATTAAATGATCCTGGCCGTTTACTTTCTGTACACTTAATGCATACAGCTTTAGTCTCTGGTTGGGCCGGTTCAATGGCCTCATATGAATTAGCGGTTTTTGATCCATCCGATCCGGTTCTTGATCCAATGTGGAGACAAGGTATGTTCGTTATACCTTTTATGACCCGCATTGGAATAACAAAATCATGGGGAGGTTGGAGTATTACTGGAGACACCGTAAATGATGCAGGTATTTGGAGTTATGAAGGTGTGGCTGCATCACATATAGTTTTATCTGGTTTGTTGTTTCTAGCTGCTATTTGGCATTGGGTATATTGGGATCTAGACCTCTTCCGTGATGAACGTACGGGAAAACCATCTTTAGATTTACCCAAAATCTTTGGAATTCATTTATTTTTGTCAGGAGTCCTTTGTTTCGGATTTGGAGCATTTCATATAACAGGTCTATTTGGTCCTGGAACATGGGTATCTGATCCTTACGGCTTAACTGGAAAAGTACAACCTGTTGATCCAGCATGGGGAGCTGAAGGGTTTGATCCTTTTGTTCCAGGAGGAATAGCTTCTCATCATATTGCAGCAGGTATCTTAGGTATATTAGCCGGTTTATTTCACCTCAGTGTCCGTCCTCCCCAACGTTTATACAAGGCATTACGTATGGGAAATGTTGAAACTGTTTTATCCAGTAGTATTGCCGCCGTTTTCTTCGCAGCCTTTGTAGTCTCAGGAACTATGTGGTACGGATCTGCTACGACTCCAATTGAATTATTTGGTCCTACTCGTTATCAATGGGATCAAGGCTATTTTCAGCAAGAAATAGATCGACGTATTCGTGCTAGTAAAGCTGAAAACCTAAGTTTGTCAGAAGCTTGGTCTAAAATCCCTGAAAAATTAGCTTTTTATGACTATATCGGTAATAATCCAGCTAAGGGTGGACTATTTAGAGCAGGTGCAATGGACAATGGAGATGGAATAGCTGTTGGTTGGTTAGGACATGCTATCTTCAAAGATAAAGAAGGACATGAGTTATTTGTACGTCGTATGCCCACCTTCTTTGAAACATTCCCAGTAGTTTTGGTCGACGAAGAAGGCGTTGTAAGAGCCGATGTTCCTTTCAGACGAGCAGAATCAAAGTATAGTGTCGAACAAGTAGGTGTAACTGTTGAATTTTACGGTGGTGAACTTGATGGTGTTAGTTTTAGTGATCCTGCCACAGTAAAAAAATATGCTAGACGTGCTCAATTAGGTGAAATCTTTGAGTTTGATCGTGCTACATTAAAATCGGATGGTGTTTTTCGTAGTAGTCCAAGAGGGTGGTTTACTTTCGGTCATGCCACATTCGCTCTCATCTTCTTCTTCGGACATATTTGGCATGGTGCTAGAACTCTGTTTAGAGACGTGTTTGCTGGTATTGATCCTGATTTAGACGCTCAGGTTGAATTCGGAGCATTTCAGAAACTGGGAGATCCAACTACCAAGAGACAAGCAGTATAGGTTGCTTCATCTTTATCTCAGATTATCGATTTTCGAGATTTAAACAGCAGATTAATTTATGGGAATAAAATTTCCAGTATCGGATAGAATTAGAAATAATTAACTATCTCAATAAAGAGTATTAGAAAATATAAGAATAGTTTTCTTGATATAAGATAAAGAATCTTTTAATTAGTACGGAAGCTATCTCCATAATTTCAATTTAAAATCAAATCTATGGAAGCATTGGTTTATACATTCTTGCTGGTGGCTACTTCAGGGATAATCTTTTTTGCTATCTCCTTCCGAGATCCACCTAAAGTTCCAAATAAAGGAAAAAAATAAAAATTTTTCTTCGCGGATTAAGAAACCTATTTCGTTCATCTTTTAGCAAATAGTGAAAGACCTTCCTGAAATGAATAGGAAGGTCTTTCATTCAATCAGTCTTCGTGCTCCTCAAAAGGATCTCTAAGTTCTTTGGAAGGTTGACCAAAAGCAGTATATAGAGCATAACCGGTGAAGCTCACAAGTAAACAAGATATGAAGATAGCGACCAAGGTTGCAGTTTCCATCGTTAGGTAACCCAAAAATAATGGTTTGTTTCCGATATAATAGTACACAAAGTTAACAAATCTCAACTAATACAATAAGTTTTATGGCTACAAAGATTATTGATGATATACCAAAAGGTAAACCAAAAACGAGTGGTCTAGGGGTGTTTCTAAAACCACTTAATTCAGAATATGGGAAGGTAGCCCCTGGATGGGGAACGACCCCCCTTATGGGCTTTTTCATGGCTTTATTCGCAGTATTTCCGGTTATTATATTGGAAATCTATAATTCGTCTGTTTTATTAGATGGAATTTCAATAAGTTGGTAATCATTTCATATCAAAATGTTCGTTAGATTCCCCCGGTAACGATAAAAAAAAAAAACTGGGGGATTTACTAATTATTTCTTCAACCAAACGGTAGTTGAATCGTGTAATTATTTCTAGTTAAGGATTCTTGGAATATGGGTGTGCGATTCGTTCGAATCAATCTAGTTCGATTGTCTCACAAGCTATTGTTTCGATAGAAAAATAGTCGTTTACCTTGCTAAATATTAGTCAGTTAAATTATTAATATTTAAAGCGCAAGAGCTATAGATGAATTAAATAATATTCAAACTATGATTAATCTATTTACATCTACCTCTTAAGCTTCGTTACCAAATTATCTATGATTCGATAATGAGTAAGAATAATTTTTTTTTTCTGATCCTTATCTTTTTTTTTCTAGGTTCTTGAGTCAGAGATAGAATTTAGAAATTATCATTTTTATGAAGTCTCTTTCATTGAATCGGATGATGATAAAAAAGGTTGTTACCCACTCTGCCTTCTGTTTGCTAACGCGAGATCATCGGAGTATAGTAGAAATCTAAAGTTTAAATAGAACTAGATAGTTTTTTGACAAGAGAAATCCTATTCATTGGTTTATTATCTATCCATGATAATTCCCTGTCTGTATGTAGGAAATAAGATTGCTCATGAAGCCAACAAACAATACTACAATTTTATCTTTCTTAAAATATATGAGCTGACGTGAGATGGAGGCAAAGAAGATCCTTCTTAAAAAAGTTCTGAGAGAGTCTTTTAATCGTTCTCTAATTAGTGAATAACTCTTCTATTTGTAAGACATACTATTGAAGAAATAGTATGAACTATTCAATAATTTGTTCTCTCGACAGAATAATAGATTTTTTAACGTTCTTGCTCAAGCTGTATGAAAGGAAACTATCATGTACAGTCTTTAGAGGGGGTTAGACAAACTTACCTATCTCAATAAAGTATACGATTGGTTTGAAGAACGTCTTGAGATTCAGGCGATTGCAGATGATATTACTAGCAAATATGTTCCTCCTCATGTGAATATTTTCTATTGCTTAGGTGGAATTACATTAACTTGTTTTCCAGTTCAAGTAGCCACTGGGTTTGCTATGACCTTCTATTACCGCCCAACTGTTACAGAAGCGTTTGCCTCTGTTCAATATATTATGACTGAAGTCAACTTTGGTTGGCTAATTCGATCAGTTCATCGATGGTCGGCAAGTATGATGGTTTTAATGATGATTTTGCATGTATTTCGTGTTTACCTCACAGGTGGCTTTAAGAAACCTCGTGAATTGACTTGGGTTACAGGTGTAATTTTAGCCGTATTAACCGTCTCTTTTGGTGTGACTGGGTATTCTCTACCTTGGGATCAGATTGGTTATTGGGCGGTCAAAATTGTAACGGGTGTACCTGAAGCTATTCCTATCATAGGATCTCCTTTAGTAGAATCATTACGTGGAAGTGTTAGTGTAGGTCAGTCCACACTAACTCGTTTTTACAGTTTACATACCTTTGTGTTACCTCTTCTTACTGCCGTATTTATGTTGATGCACTTTCTTATGATCCGTAAACAAGGAATTTCAGGTCCTTCATAATGGGAAAAGATATTACAAAGAGAAATCAATTGAATATTATGTTCAAGATATAGTTAAATTGTTGATAAAAATTTATTTCATTGCCAATGAATGTCTTTTATTGAGAACAACGAAAGATATTTACTGGATCGAATTTCCAATCTCGAAGTCTTTTTTGAAAAAGACTTCTAGTTTTTTGAAGAATAGAGAGATGGATTATGGGAGTGTGTGACTCGAATTATAGATTAGGCTGTGCAGATTCGAATCTGTCACATTGAGAGATGTGTCTCTATTCCAATCTCTTTTATTTATTAAAGGTTAAAACTTGGATTAAAACTCTTTTTCCGGTTCTGAGAGAGAAGTTTTTCTATGATCAATTTCAATCTCTGAAGAGGCTTCATCAAATCCCATCAAAATTGATTCTGAACGATCGATTGAATATATGGCTTCTACAAATACAATCATTTCCTTTGTATTGAATGTGACAATATATACACATTGCCGTTGGAGTAAGGAGAGAATCTAAAGAAAAAAAAAAGGCCAAAGTTTTAACGAGTTAACACCTAAATTTTTGATGTTTTTGAAAAGAACGATTTTTAGGTATGAGATAATCCAAAAAGCATCTTAATGAACAGTTTGAGATAGTTAAGCCAACTTGGATAGTAAGCCATCTGACTAAAATATTATCTGTATCCTCTTTTTTAAAAGAATTCCATATTTTTTTGATCGGATCTGATCATATTGTTATTACGATATCTTCAGATGGAATCATTTTAGTGATTGCTTGAGCCGGATGATAAAAAAATTTTCATGTCCGATTCTTTTGGGGGAACTTTATTGAATGAAGTACCTATCCTAATAACAAAGAAACCTGACTTGAATGATCCTGTATTAAGAGCTAAATTGGCAAAAGGTATGGGCCATAATTATTACGGCGAACCTGCTTGGCCCAATGATCTCTTATACATTTTCCCAGTAGTAATTTTAGGTACTATCGCTTGTACTGTAGGTTTAGCGGTTTTGGAACCATCGATGATTGGTGAGCCAGCAAATCCTTTTGCAACTCCCCTAGAAATATTACCCGAGTGGTACTTTTTCCCAGTATTTCAGATACTTCGAACAGTACCTAATAAATTATTAGGTGTTCTTTTAATGGCTTCAGTGCCAGCAGGTTTATTAACAGTACCTTTCTTGGAAAATGTTAATAAATTTCAAAACCCATTTCGGCGTCCAGTAGCTACAACAGTATTTTTAATCGGTACTGCAGTAGCTATTTGGTTAGGTATTGGAGCAGCATTACCTATTGATAAATCTTTAACCCTAGGTCTTTTCTAATATCAATACGATTTTTCTAATACCAATACGATATTAGATCTAGTCTTTTTCTATTAATTCAATTTAACTTTTTTCTATCTAGGGAGTAATTGTTTCCAATCAATATCTCCCTAGGTATATTTAGATTAACCACTCCATCATTTCTTTATTAAATCCAAGTATTTATAAGAACTATAATTTTGTTTTTGACTGAGCCTGTTATCAAGCATCAAATAAGTAATTAGATAAGATTTATTTTTATGTATTCTACGGAGAAATAGAGGAGAAAGAAGAAGAAAAAAACAAAGTTAATCGATGGAAAACTTATTTTTTGGCAATTTTATTGCAAAACGTTCTTGTAAAGCTTCCAATACTTGTTCCACCGACTTTTTTCCAAAATTCTTAATCTTTCTTAGATCATCTTGAGTATATTTTAAGAGATCTGAGATTGTATGTACATCAACTTTTTTTAGACAATTATAGGCTCTTGCAGGTAATTCCAATTGGTCAATGAAAGTATGCTTAAAAGCAACTTCTTTTGCCATTCTATCTATATCTGTCGAGATAGAATTAGAAATAAGAATATTTCCATTAGATTCACTTTTTTCGTCTCTCTCAGAGATAATTTCTTCTTCTTCTGTATGTAAAAAGGGGAGAAATAAGTCAATTAAATTCCGAGAAGCTTCATAAAGTGCTTTTTGGGGAGTTAAACTTCCATCAGTCCATATTTCAAGAAAGAGTACCTCTTGAAATTTTTGATTATTCCCCAATGAATGAACACTATAATTTGCTTTTCGAATGGGCATGAAGACGGCGTCGATAAAGAATTCTCCAGCTTTAGATTCTTTCAAATCTTGTATTCGATGTCCGCGGTCTTTTTGTATCTTCATTTCAATATCTAAAGTAATATCTTTCGTAATAGTAGCTATATGTTGTGAATCATCAATTGCTTCAACAGAAGATGGTAATAAAATGTCTTTAGCAGTTATGTCTTTAGGTCCAATAATAGAGATAAAAGCTTTCTGAGTCTCATAAGAATCACTTCTAAGAACAATTTCTTTTAAATTAATTAGGATATCATTTATTGATTCTTTAATGCCGATTATTGTGGAATATTCATGTATCGCGTTTTTAAATTCTGCATATGTTATAGCTGTTCCTTCAACCTCTCCCAGTAAAGCTCTCCGGATAGCAATTCCGACGGTATTAGCTTGACCTTTTCTGAATGAGGATATTATGAAACGACCATAATGAAGTCGTTTACTTTCTATCTTCGATTCGACGCACCTCCACTGTATTGTTTGAGCGGATACTGGTACTTCATCTTGAATCATAATACGATTTTTATAGAATGTATTTAATAATAATAATTATACACGTCTTTTTTTTGGAGGTCTACATCCATTATGTGGCATAGGAGTTACATCACGTACGAAACTCAATACTACACCGCTTCTACGAATAGCTCGTAAAGCTGTTTCTCTTCCTGGTCCGGGACCACTTATCATAACTTCAGCCTGTTTCATACCTTGATCAATAAGTGTACGAATAGCATTTTCTGCTGCAGTCTGAGCAGCAAATGGTGTACTTTTTCTCGTGCCTCTGAATCCGCAAGCACCAGCAGAAGACCAAGAAACAACTTGTCCTCGAATATCTGTAATAGTAACAATGGTATTGTTAAAACTTGCTTGAATATGAATAACTCCTTTAGGTATTTTACGTTTTCCTTTGCGTAAGCCAATCCTTCTTATCGGTTTTGCCATAGTTGATATATATGTAGTAAACGATATATAGAATAGAAATAATAGTGAATTTTTACAAAAATAAAGATTATCCTTGTCGTTGTTTATGTTTCGGATTCAAACAAATTACCATAATCCGTCTTCGTCGACGGATCAATCGACATTTCTCACAGATTTTACGAACAGAAGCACGAATTTTCATGTCTATATTCCTTAATTTGATAAACTGACTAAGCTATTAAATTTTCTTTTGTTCATGCCAATCCTGAGCTTTCATATTACTATTTCCCAATACTTCAATTTCACATACTTCTGAAGACTTCTTGCGAAATACCGTTTGGATATTTATTTCGAAGACGATAGATTATACGTCCTTTAGTCAAATCATATGGACTTAATTCGACTCTTACTCTATCTCCTGGTAATATTCTTATATAATTACGTCGGATTTTTCCTGAGATATGAGTTAGAACTTGACACCCATTATCTAAACAAACTCGGAACATGGCATTGGGAAGTGATTCAGTGACTATACCTTCCATGTCAATCAGATCTTGTTTTTTCATTCTTGAGTAAGAAATCTTTATTATTTATTAGTATTATTAAGAATGATACTAACGATGTTATCTTTTCCAAAGATTTCTCCAAGAAGCAATAGGTTTGAACAATATTTCACTAATTTACCATACATAACATAAAATCTCTCCTCCAATTTGTTTTTGTCGAGCTTCCCGATCTGTTACAATTCCGGAAGATGTTGATAGAATCACAATTCCCATTCCACCTAATACTTTAGGAATTTCTCGATGATTGGAATATATTCTCAAGCCAGGTTTGCTGATACGTTTCAAATTTGTTATACATGGTTTCTTTCTCCTTCCTCGATATTTCAGAGTCAATATCAAACAAGATCTCGTATTTTCTTTATGTTCTCGAAGATTCGTTATAAAACCTTCTTTTAAGAAAATTTTTCCTATATCTTTAGTAATATTAGTAGCAGGTATGCAAACTGTTGTTGCTTTCACTATGTTAGCATTCCGTATAGAAGTAATCATATTGGCGACGGTATCGTTAACCATAGGATAAAGGTATTTATTATGAATATGAATAAACTTTTTCAATTAAAAACATTGTTTTTTACATTAAAAAAGATTTACCCGAGATATCATCTTATAATTAGATCCCAAATTATTATTATAATCCAGTAATTTCTTAATGTTTTCTTAAATGTTTTTTTAACCGATTCGGAACCACTTATTACTAAATTATAAGAATCGGTCAGATTTGATATAACTTAAGATATTTTTTGTATGTAACTTAAGATATTTATCAACGGTTTCACGAGGAATTTGATAATACTACTTTTTATAATTCTTTCTATCAAATGTTTTTCCGTAAGACTTTTTTCTCTCGGGAATCAAATTATCCAGTTATTCAAAGATTAGAGATAGACATTTCTGAACCCTATTATCATTGAATATTAATTATTTCTAGTTCGAATAGTATATATATATATTTTTTTTGTCACAATACTTCAGGAGCTAGTGAGATTATTTTGGTGAAATTATATTCTCTCAATTCTCGAGCGATGGGACCAAAAACTCGAGTTCCTCTAGGATTTCCTTCTTGATTGATAACAACTGCTGCATTGTCATCAAATCGTATTCTCATTCCATTATCACGTTTTAGTTCCTTGCAAGTACGTACAACTACTGCTCTAACAATTTCTGATTTTTTTAACGCCATATTAGGTACCGCTTCTTTAACTACAGCAATAATTACATCACCAGTATCTGCATATTCGCGATCACTAGTTCCTAATACTCGAATACACATTAGTTTTCGAGCTCCACTGTTATCTGCTACATTTAAATAACTTTGAGGTTGAATCATTTGTTTGAAATTATTTATTTCTATTTCTTCCTAATATGAGAAAGAAATGTCTTAGGAACATATTCTTTCTCATATTAGGAATTTTTTGGTGAAAGAAAGATCTCTTTCTATTGTTTACTATCTAATATTGATTCTTTGACTTTCATAGTAGTAATAAATTGAGTACGTATTGGCATTTTATACGCAGCTATTTTCATAGCTGCTCGTGCTACGTTTTCTGATACCCCACTTATCTCATAGAGTATCCGACCTGGTTTCACTACAGATACCCAATATTCTGGAGATCCTTTTCCAGAGCCCATACGTGTTTCTGCAGGTCTCATAGTAATTGGTTTATCCGGGAATATACGTATCCATAATTTTCCACCACGACGAGCGTAACGAGTAATCGCTCGTCTTCCTGCTTCTATTTGTCGAGCCGTAATCCAAGTAGGTTCGAGTGCTTGAAGAGCGAATTTGCCGAAACAAATACGATTACCGCGAGTAGATATTCCTCTCATTCTTCCTCTATGTTGTTTACGAAATCTAGTTCTTCGAGGGTTATAGTCGATAATAGCTACGTTATCTCTAATACAGAACCGGACATGAAAGTCTTCTTTCATCCGGCTCCTCGTGAATAAATATTTAGTTCAATATATTTTATGGAAAAGATTTTATTATTACAGTCAATGAATTATTATTTTATCTAACAAATATCCTATTTTTTCTTCCACCACGAAATTATCTCATTGAAATATGTGATAAATTATTCACGAGCGAATATTGACTCTTTTTATCAATTATTTATGAAAATTTTTAATTAATTCTTTCATCAATTCTTGATTAATAGTTTCTTGGTTTATTTCGCCATCCCTTCTAATGAATCATTGAAATTTCATTGATAATAAATTTATCGATTCATAGCTTCCATCGTTCTCATAGCTTTTTATACGAACGTTTAGGTTCTTTCTCCGCAATGGAGCTTTCTTTCCATTGAGTCAACTCCATTAGTATTCATTGACCAAAAGCTCTCTTTGATTAATTTATTCAATAGTTTTTCCATCCCCATTTCTTTCATTAATGCTTTATTACATTGCTCTTTTCCTTCAAAGGTAATTTAGTAATTTATTAACCATACGATCGTTTTCAAGGAATATTAAGTTTTATTCCTCTTCAGTACTTTGGTATATTTTTCGCTGCACCAGAAAGAATCTCTTTCCGCGGAAATTATGTTAAGCCAATAAAAATATATTTTCTAATCAACTTATTGAATCTTGGTACTATGAAGCAATGAGTTAATCTTTTTTACAAATTAAAAAAAAAAAAATTTGAATTTTTAGTAATTCCAAAAGATTTATTGAAACGAGTCACACACTAAGCATAGCAATTATTATTTTTTTTTGTCTTTCCCTATATATATATAATATATATAGAGAGAGAAAGAGATATATAATAAGAATGATACAAATTGTTATTAATCTTATTATCAATTGAATTTTATGATATCTCAGAATGGGTCTATGAGATCCCATCATGATCGAAAAAGATTATATCGAAAAAAAAAGTTATTCTTCATCTCGGAACACCCAAATCTTTATTCCTAGAACCCCATAAATTGTTTGCGCCGGGTAATAGCAATAATTAATATGAGCTCTAATAGTTTGTAGTGGAACCCTACCTTCTCTAACCCACTCAACACGAGCAATCTCATTTCCGTTAAGACGGCCAGCTATCTGTATTTTAATACCTTTAATGTCTGTTTTTTTAGCTAGTTCAATAGCTTTTTTCACGGTTCTGCGAAAAGCAACTCGATTTTCTAGTTGTAAAGCAATATGCTCGGCAAGTATTCTTGGTTCTCCATAAGGTTGTAGAACATTTTTTAGAGTTATTTGAATTTTTTGACTTTTCTTTTTTAACAATTTTTCTATATTTGTTCTTAAATTATCAATTCCTAGACCATTTTCTTCTACCAGTAAATCAGGGAATCCTGTATAGATTCCAATTTGAAGTAAATCTGTTTTACCTTCAATTTCGATACGTGCAATTCCTCCATAATTCGATGAATTCTTTATTTGTTTCTGCACATATTTTTCAATACACGTACGTACCTTCTCATCTTCCTCAAGGAATTTCGAATAATTCTTTGGTTGTGCGAACCAATAGGAATAATGTTGTTGGGTTATACCAACTCGAAAACCAAGTGGATTAATTTTTTGTCCCATACATTTTTTCCATTGTATTAGATTGATTTCAATCAATGAATTTTTTTTTTATTTACTTTTCCCACGTCCCCATCTCAGTTTTTTCTATCATCGTAATAGTTATATGACAAGTAGGTTTATGTATTGGATACCCACGTCCCTGAGCTCTAGGTTGAAATCTTTTCAAAAGAGTACTTTCATCTACTTTAGCTTCACTAATAAATAAATTAGCTTTGCTCAAACCCAGATTATGATTAGCATTTGCAGCTGCGGAAGAGATCAACTGTAAAATAGCATAACATGCTCGATAAGGCATAAATTCCAATAATATAAGTGCTTGCTCATATGAACGACCACGAATCTGATTGATTACTCTCCGTGCTTTATTAGCCGACATTTTTAAATATCTAGCTGAAGCCCGAGCTTCTACTTTCGATTTGTTGTCAGTTTCCATAAAATTCTATCTCCTAACTAACGACGAGATTTTTTGTCACTTTTAGCATGTCCGCGAAAGATTCTAGTAGGTACAAATTCTCCCAACTTGTGACCTATCATCCGGTCTGTTATATAAATTGGTAAGTGTTCTTGGCCATTATAAACAGCAATTGTATGACCAATCATGGTAGGTACTATCGTAGAGGCACGTGACCAAGTTACTATTATTTTTTTTTCCTTCCTCAAGTTAAGATTTTCAATTTTTTTCAGCGAATGATTGGCTACAAAAGGACCTTTTTTTAACGAACGTGTCATGGTTAATTACCTTTTGTTAATTATTCGTCAATTTTTTCTACGACGACGAAGAATAAATATATTGCTATATTTACGTATTTTTCGGCTTCTTTTACCAAATGCAGTGTAACCCCAAGGAGTTAATGGCTTTTTCCTGCCGATTGGCGCTCTGCCTTCCCCACCTCCATGGGGATGATCAACGGGATTCATAACTACACCTCTTACTTTAGGACGTTTCCCCAACCATCGTTTAGAACCAGCCTTTCCAAAATTTTTGTTGTTAATATCAACATTTCCTATTTGTCCAACTGTTGCTAAGCAATCTTGAGATATTAAACGAACTTCTCCAGAAGGTAATCTTAATGTTGCTAATCGACCCTCTTTCGCAATAATTTTTGCCACAGCACCAGCTGCTCTAGCTAATTGTCCACCCTTCCCAGGTTTTATTTCTATATTGTGTATAGCTGTCCCTAATGGCATTTTGGTTGAAGTCGACTCTTTTTATTCAGAAACAAAAGAGCCTCTTCCCAAACTGTACAAGCCTTTCTCGAGGCATACAGCTTTCCAGATATAGTGGAAGAGTAAGATTAGAGTATTTAAATGAAAATTCATGATCTCAAAATTTACTCTTTATATCCTCGGTTTTTGTCCGGCATCTGGCTTATGAATTCTCGGTTCATTTAGCAACAGAATTAATGACTTTATCAATTCACGTTAACATTAATTTAATGCTTCGGATAACTTAGGAGACATCTTTAGTATCTATTTCGTACTACATACTTCTAAATCTGATATTCCCACTGTAGAGCTTCGATTTTGCCTTTGACCACCAAATCGAATGTGAGTAACTTGTTTACTTTCATGTTTTAACAAGGGATGCCTTTATCCAATTCATTAATGTTTAAGACATTATGTCTTCTCCATATTATCATATCTTTCAAGTCGATAGGTATAAAAAAACTATTCAACTTATTCACCCGCTAGTGTTCCTTTCTGGTTTCCTCTCAAGGTTTTCTTCCAAAATCTTTCCAGATTTGATTCAGTAGTGATAGATTTATAGGTTTTGCTCCAAACCCAATCGGTTAGTTCCGAATACGTGAATTAATAATTCAAATCGCACTCAAAGGTAAGGCATTTCCTCCCGAAATAGGCGCTTCAGAACCAGATACAATCGTGTCTCCGATCTTAAGACCCCTAGGATGTAAAATATATCTTTTCTCACCGTCTTCATAATTGACAAGACATATGTATGTATTGCGATTAGGATCATATTCTATACTACCGATTCTTCCGGTAACATCAAGTTTATTTCGTCGAAAATCAATTCGACGATATAAACGTTTATGACCTCCTCCCCTATGTCTGCTGGTTATGATTCCTCTATTATTACGTCCTTTTCCAGAATGTTGTCCAAAAGTTAGTTTCTTTCGAGGTTTGATTCGTACCAGTTCCTCAAAACCCAGAACTGATCGATTCCTTGTGCCTGGAGTATAGGCTCTGTATAATCGGATGGCCATATTTTAATATAATTCAATGGATTTCATTCATTTAGAAAAAGTGGAATAGAATAGCCTGGTTCAAGCGTAACAATCATTCGTTTATGATCTACCAGTGAAGATTCTTTTATTCGTCTGTTTCGTTTCCTTTTCGGAGATCGAAGACTGTTCATTGCTTTGACTTTCACATCAAAAAATTTTTCAATCCAGTCCTTTATTTCTGTCTTAGTTGATTCCAATTTCACATCGAAACTATATTGGTTATTTTGTAATAAACGAATTGTTTTTTCTGTGAGTACTTGGTTATTTATTTCATCCATGTAGTTCCTTTCCCACTAACAAATTGATGGAGTATTCTATAACTTTGATTTGTGTTTCTTCGAAGTAATATTAACACCTTTTCAAATTCCTGTATAGTCTTTCTAAGTTTATCCACAGACTATATCTCATTTTTTTCTATATACCCTCTTCCCAATATTCTTATGCATCCAACAGGAGTTGAACCTGTGAATTCGCCAATTATGAGTTGGGTGCTTTAACCGTTCAGCCATGGATGCTAAAGTACGTCTTTACAGTATTCTATAGATAGAATATTCTATCTAGATAGTTATTAAAGGAATCTTAGTAGGAATAGTATGGTCGAAATACGATTGTAAAAATACAAATTGTTTCTTATCATGTTTCTCTCCCATTCGATGGGATAAAAATATCTTTCACGTTCAAGCTTCATGAGGATGAGACAATAGAGGTAGAAAAAAAAAAAAAAAACAAAGGATCGATAAATAATATGATGTATCTGATGTAGCAAATGTACCATTTCCTCACAGAAGAAAAGTAGAGAGAAAGAAAAGAATACTTCTTCTTTTCTCTCTCTTTAGAGGACCAAACCATTCAATTTCTCTTTATCCCTTCAAGTTTTCAGTCCCGGCTGTATAGCAGCACCAAAGACTTTGCATCTTCTACTAGATAGAGAAAGATTTACGGTCCCGGCTCAGCTATCTAGTAGTCATATCGAAAACAATATTTCTAATCTCAGCTATCTAGCGACAAGAATTAAAGATTTGAAGTCTTTATTTATTAAAGAGTTAAAGTCTTTATTGAAGGATTTACAGTCCCGAAATAAAGACTTTCTTTAGAAAAACATTTACAGTTCTGAAACAAAGACTTTATTGAAAGATTTACAGTCCCGAAATAAAGTCAGAAATAGTTAACGTCTTTATTGAAGGATTTACAGTCCTGAAATAAAGACGTTAAAGTCTTTCTATGTCAAAAATTTCTTATTTTTCACATATTCATTCAAGTTATTCATCGATATCTAGTAAATAGGCCTTATTCGGAACTTATCAACGTCCATAAATAATATATGGTAAAAAGGTCTCGGAACTTGTCAACGTCCATAAATAGATAGTAAAAAGGTCTCGGAACTTATCAACGTCCATCAATAGATAGTAAAAAGGTCTCGGAACTTATCAACGTCCATCAATATGGAGTAAAAGATTTCTTATCCTTTACTTCTTGAAAAAAAAGACACCTATATAGTCAAAGATTTCCAATCTTTGACTTGTTAGGCATCTATAGCGTCTATATAGTCAAAGATTTCCAATCTTTGACTTGTTAGGCATCTATAGCGTCTATATAGTCAAAGATTTCCAATCTTTGACTTGTTAGACGTATATTCCATGTAATAGATGAAGTACTCGAGAAAATAGTCATTATCCCCTACTTTTTAGAATTATCCTCTACTTCTTATAAAGGTAATTCTTATATAGTCATTATCCCCTACTTTTTAGAATTATCCTCTACTTCTTATAAAGGTAATTCTTATATAGTCATTATCCTCTACTTTTTAGAATTATCCTCTACTTCTTATAAAGGTAATTCTTATAGAGGTAAGAAATGAAATAATAAAGAAAAGAGTCGTTATTCTCTATTTTTTGTAAAGTTATTACCTCTATTTCTTGTAAAGGTAATCAAGAACAAAAACGTTATACTCTATTTTTTGTAAAGTTATTACCTTTATTTCTTGTAAAGGTAATCAATAGAACAAAATCGTTATTCTCTATTTTTTGTAAAGTTATTACCTCTATTTCTTGTAGAGGTAATCAATAGAACAAAATCGTTATTCTCTATTTTTTGTAAAGTTATTACCTCTATTTCTTGTAGAGGTAATCAATAGAACAAAATCGTTATACTCTATTTCATGTAAAGTTATTACCTTTATTTCTTGTAAAGGTAATCGAGAACAAAATCGTTATACTCTATTTCATGTAAAGTTATTACCTCTATTTCTTGTAAAGGTAATCGAGAACAAAATCGTTATACTCTATTTTTTGTAAAGTTATTATCTCTATTTTTTGTAAAGAGAATAAATAGAACAGAATCATTATACTTATTTCATTAAAAAAGTCGTTATCCTTATTTCATTAAAAGAATCATTATACTCTATTTCATGTAAAGTTATTACCTTTATTTCTTGTAAAGGTAATCAAGAACAAAAACGTTATACTCTATTTTTTGTAGAGTTATTACCTTTATTTCTTGTAAAGGTAATCAATAGAACAAAATCGTTATACTCTATTTCATGTAAATTTATTACCTCTATTTCTTGTAAAGGTAATCAATAGAACAGAATCGTTATACTCTATTTCATGTAAATTTTCCATCCATATAGAGAAAAGATTTTGTGTCTTTTACTTGTTAACAAGATGTCTATATAGATAGATGTAACGATTCATTCTAAGGTAACGACTCATTCTATGATAACGCCTCATTCTAACGACTCATTCTAACGCTTCATTCTAAGGTAACGCCTCATTCTAACGCCTCATTCTAACGACTCATTCTATGATAACGACTCATTCGAACGACTCATTCCAACGACTCATTCTAAGGTAACGCCTCATTCCAACGACTCATTCTAAGGTAACGCCTCATTCCAACGACTCATTCCAACGACTCGTTCTAAGGTAACGCCTCATTCCAACGACTCATTCTAACGCCTCATTCTATGATAACGCCTCATTCTATGTCAAACATTTATTGTTTCCCACACATTCGTTCAAGCAAGTCCTCTATATAGAGGGAGAAAAAAGATTTCTTATCCTTTACGTCTTAAAGATTTCTTATCCTTTACTTCTTAAAGAAGAAGTTCTCTATATAGAGAAAAGATTTCAAATCAGTTTACTTATTCCATATCCAATAAAATTGGCTTTTATATAGAAAGAAAAAAGTAGGTAGTTTTGATTTCTTTGCCTGAAGGAGATTCTTGTAATCTCCTGCCTTGAAGAGGATTCGAACCTCTACGCCGTATAGCCCAAGATTTTGAAACTTGCGTGTCTACCATTTCACCATCAAGGCTTATCAGGATTTATCATACATCTTCTATTGGCATTATAATACATCCAATCCATCGATGTCAAGTCAACTTGATTGTTCTAATCTGATTCGAACAAATTCAATCCATCGGTGGCAACCACTAGTTGACTGTTCTGATCTGATTATAACAAAGTCAATTCGTCGATGGCAACAGCTAGTTGATCCTTCTGATCTGATTATAACAAATTCAATCCATTGATGATGGCAATCACTAGTTGATTGTTCTAATCCAATCTTCTGATCCGAGATTCGAACAAATCGAATCCCTAACTCGAACAAATCGAATCCATTGATGTCAACCACTAGTTGATTGATGATGTCAATCACTAGTTGATTGTTCTAATAGTATTATAGACGATTCAATCCATCTGTGTCAACCACTAGTTGATCCTTCTGATTTCATCGTAGCAAATTGGATCCATCGATAGCAACCAAACCACTAGTTGATTGTTCTATTATTATTATAACACATTGAATCCATCGATGGCAACCACTATGAATCACTAGTTGCTATCAATCACTAATTGATTGTTCTATTATTATTATAACACGATGAATCCATCGATTGCAACCACTATCAATCACTAGTTGCTATCAATCACTAGTTGATTGTTCTATTATTATTATAACACATCGAATTCATTGATTGCAACCACTATGAATCACTAGTTGCTATCAATCACTAATTGATTGTTCTATTATTATTATAACACGATGAATCCATCGATTGCAACCACTATCAATCACTAGTTGCTATCAATCACTAATTGATTGTTCTATTATTATTATAACACATTGAATCCATCGATTGCAACCACTATCAATCACTAGTTGATTGTTCTATTATTATTATAACACATCGAATTCATTGATGGCAACCACTAGTTGATTCTTCGAATCCAGAATCCAAACTAGTTGATTCTTCTGATCCAATTGGAGCAAATCCAATTCACTTATTTAATTCACTTATGTCAAGATGTCAAGATCCATTTGATTGTTTTAATTTGATTGTTTCAATTCCAATCGTTTTAATTCTATTAGATCTAATCCATCGATGGCAACCACAAAATTGATTGTTCTACTCTCATTGTAACAAATCCAATCCACTGATGGCAACCACTACTTGATTTTTTGAATCCAATTTTTTTTGAATCCAGATTCTTCTAATCTGATTCTATTGTATCCAATACACTGATGTTAAAAGCTCTTTGAGTGTTCTAATCGAAGAGTATCACATCTAAGACATTGTGTCAATTAAGACATTGCGTCAATAGCTAATAACAAGTTTGATTGCTCCAATTTCTTTGGAGTACTTCAATTTCATTGAATCACATTTACTATACTTGTGTCAACAGCTAATAACAGGTTTTAGCTTTCTATTTGTAGAGTCTTAGCTCTCTATTTGTAGAATAGAATATTCAAGATACTTATTCAATGGCTAATAACAGGTTTTAGAACAAGCTTTAGCTTTCTATTAGTTCCGTTTTTTCTTGGTATAGAATCTTCTATCTTCTATTAGTACAGAATCACATTCAAGACACTTTGTCAGTAGCTACTAACAATCTTTAGCTCTCTATCTATTCTTTTTAGATCCCCATCTACTACTAGTATAGGATATCGAATATACTTTGTCAATCACTACTAACAATCTTTAGCCTGTTATCTACCAGTATTATAGCATATCCAATATACTTTGTCAATAGCTACTAACAATTTTGAGCTCTCGATTAGTAACAATCTCTAGCCCTCTATCTATTATCTATCTATTAGTGGAATAGCATATCCAATATACTTTGGATAGTAGTTACTAACAAGCTACTAACAATCTTTAGCTCTCTATCTACTATCTTTAGCTCCTTATCTATTAGATAGTATAACATATCTAATATACTTTGTCAATGGCTACTAACAATCTTGAGTATTCTATTCAAATAATAGATAAATCCAAGAACCTTTGTCAAGAGCTAAATAGATTATTGGATTGAAACTGGAATCGATTAAGAAATAAGCTAATAAGTGATGTTGTTGTAACATCGGAAACAACAATTCCGATTCAATGGTAACTCTTCCTAAAACAAATACTTCTATCTTTGATTAGAGATAGAAGTATTTATTCCGCAATTCAAAGAATATTCTCTTCTTGTGAGATTGATGATATCAAAATCAACTTATTTAAGAATCTCTTTCTATGAATATTCAATGAATGAGAAGAGCTTTATTTAAAAGAAAGTATTCTGTGCGATTGCAATAATAGGATTTATTAATATCCCTGGTGGAGTAGATGCTACTACACATATAATCATAGTGATCTCGATAGAACTCTTTGGGATTAGAGCATACGACGAAACCTTATACTTTTGTATATAAATAGTTAATTGTCTGTTTTGTTTAGTAAATAATAACTTAATGATTTTTAAGTAATAATACATAGAAATAACGCTTGTAGAAAGTGCTGTTGAAACCAAAAGGTATAAACCTGCTTTCCATCCACACCAGAATAAATAGAGTTTTCCGAAAAAACCTGATAGCGGAGGTATGCCACCTAGAGATAGTAGACATAGCACTAAAGAGAGAGTTAAGAGAGGATCTTTTGTAGATAATCCCGCATAATCTCGAATATTATCCGTTCCTGTACGCAAACCGAATAAGATGATACAAGCAAAAGTCCCTAGATTCATAAATATATAAATTAGCATGTAAGTTATCATACTTGCATATCCATTATTGGATTCTGCAGCAATTACTCCAATAATAATATATCCAATCTGACTTATAGAAGAATATGCAAGCATACGTTTCATGCTTATTTGAGTGACAGCAATTAAATTTCCCAATATCATGCTAAGAATAGCTAATATTTCAAGAAGCAGATGCCATTCAGTTGATGAAGAAGGAAATAGAATATTGAAAAGTCGAGTAGCTAAAGCTAAAGCAGCTACTTTCGAAGTCACGGAAAAAAAAGCAACAACTGGAGTGGGGGAGTCAGAGTCGAAAAGAAGATTACTCAATCTTTTCTCTCATTCAAAACCGTGCATGAAACTCTCATTTCACACGGCTCCTAAGTAAAAAAGAGTTTATACGATCATCTCTTTTATAACCTTCCTCGCGTGTGTATAAGATTGAATCTATTCAAAATTATTAGAATCTTGAACTTTTCGAGGAATCCTTTATCAGTAGTCTTTATGAAAATCTATTACTTGTTTAATCATTATAGTCTTTTCCCCCAAAATCGGGAAAAGAAAATCGGGAAAAGAAGATTAAATAAGAAAACCATCTGAGTTTATTCGTTTTTAATAGACATGAGATTATTATTTTAGGGTGATCTCTTTGTTGACGGATGCTTCTGCTACACTCGTAGTCTTTGAAGGATTAAAACTAACTATTTAGCATCTTACAAAAGTTATTAAAAATAATATTTTTATACGTCATTTGTTTGATCTTTGCAAAAACTACCCTTAATAACTAACTTATAAAGAGATCTTCTTATTATTCCAAAATCGATCTTCTTTCTTGACTTTGCTTTACTCTAATCATTAAACAAAGATCTTACAAAAATCTTTAGTAAAAGTTATTTAGTAATCCGAGTGAGGATATAGGGTGTTCTTTTTTTTTCTCCACATGTCTATAAATAAAGTACCTTAAAAAAGTAGATTAACGATCTATTCAATAATCTATTACAGATCTAAGGATTTCTTGAACGAATCACACTCCTTCATATACATCGGGAGTCCATTGATGAAAAGGAACTAACGAGAGTTTGAATCCAACTCCTACAAGAAGAAATATCATTGAGATAAACATCCCTGTAGAATTATACATTTGTGTGTTTAGAAGTCCATTGACTATTCTTTGAAGTTGAATCTCTCCTCCAGACAATCCGTATAGCAAGGAAAAACCATAAACCAAGATAGAAGAACTTGCTCCACCCATAAGTAAATATTTCATGGTAGCTTCATTAGACCGTACATCTTTCTTTGTATATCCAGATAATAGATAAGATGATAATCCTAAACATTCTAAAGCTACAAAAATAGTTACTAAATCATTTGCACAGCATAAAAACATTCCTCCTAAAGTCGCTGTTAATATGAATAATAAAAATTCTGTTAAGGCCGTCTTTGTACATTGTATGTAGTCGATAGATAATGGAATACATAATAATGAACAAATTAAAATAAATAGTCTAAATATATTGTTAAAACTGTTTATTTGAAAAGTCTCAGAAAAAGTCAATACAGGTTCTTCTTTCCATTGAAATAATAAGATTACTATACTGGTAACTAAAGCTGTTAATGATATTAGATAGAGCCAAGGTGTATTTTGTTTGTTGGATACTAAATCAATAATGATAGTAACAATTGGGCTAAGAATTAAAATACATTCTGGCAGAATGGAATTACCATATAGGAGAAACAAATTAAAATCTTTCATAAGAGAAATTCGAGATAAATTGAGAGAGAAAGTAATCATTTTTCGATATGTTCGTTCGAGAAGGCATAAGTAATTTATTAAGATATTTGGTCATTTTCCAAAATTATTAGAAACCTATACTATTATTCCATTCCGGACAATCATTTTCTCGATCTTTTTACAATAACTATATATATAGTAATAATATATTAGATATTCTATATTGGATGTTTCAATATATTCTGAGAAAGGGATATTTAAGGTCTTTTCTTTTCCCGATTTCTCAGATTCCCTCTTTGTTCTTATTACAACATTTCTCTTTCAGAATTCTAGTCTTTATTCTCAAGATGATTAAATAAATTATATCATTAATTATTAGATTCAACTAAAAACGTTCTATAGAACATTTTTAGTTGAATCTAATAATTAACGAAAATGTGCAAAAGCTTTATTGGCTTCTGCCATTCTATGAGTTTCTTCCTTCTTACGTACAGCACTGCCATTATTCTTAGCAGCATCCATTAACTCATAACTCAATTTTAAAGCCATACTTCGACCTGGACGTTTTCGAGATGCTCCTAATAACCACCGAATAGCAAGTGCTTTTCCTTGTGCAGGTACTATCTCAACGGGAACTTGATAAGTTGATCCACCTACACGTCTTGCCTTTACTGTTACGTTCGGAGTTACTCTGCGTACTGCTTGTCGTAAAACAGATAGTGGGTTCTTTTGCGTTTTTTGCTTAATCTGCTTCATAGCTTGATAAAGAATTCGATAAGCCAATGATTTTTTACCGTCTTTAAGAAGACGGTTAACCAACATGTTAACTAATCGATTACGATAAATTGGATCTGATTTTGCAGTTTCTCCTGCTGCAGTACTTCGACGTGACATGAGTTTGAAAAGGTATTCTATTTTATTTTTGAATCACTATTTAATGATTTATTTTGGCTTTTTCACCCCATATTGTAGGGTGGATCTTTCAGATTCTAAGAGATCTCCCTCCAAACCGTACATACGATTTTCATCGAATACGGCTTTCCATATGATTCTACATCGATAGAATATTTTCTCTCTATCTTTGGAGAAGATCATATTTACTCATTAAATATTGAGTATCCGTTTCCCTTTCTT